ATCTTCCACCAATCTGGATGGAGAGAAGTTCTAACTAATTGTTCTGATAGATTAGATATAGATAAGATAAGGCGACCGGCCGGGCACGCCCTGACTGACGTCAGTGCCGCCTTAGGCTCTATCAGTCTATGATATGATATAAACAAAAAGTGAGAAGTAGCGAAGGGCCCTGCTATATCCAAAATAATGCATTGGGTGGATGCCTTGGCATTGAGAAAGAAAGGACGCAATGAAAGGCGAAACGCCATGGGGAGAAGCTCTCTTTGATCCATGGATTTCCTATCGGGAAACCGCAACGAAGTTGACTTAGCGAACTGAAACATCTAAGTAGCTAAAGGAAAGCACATCAACCGAGACTCCGTTAGTAGTGGCGAGCGAACGCGGATTAGGCTCTAAATACCATCCAAGCAAATTAGAAAAGATTGGAAAGTCTTGCCAGAGAAGGTGATAGCCCTGTATATTTGTCCAATGGTTTTCATTTAAAGAAGTAAGTAAAACGCGCGCGCCGTGTTTGAATTCTGTGGGGGACCACCCTCTAAGCCTAAGTATTTCTCAGTGACCGATAGTGTACAAGTACCGTGAGGGAAAGGTGAAAAGAACCCTAAGAAAGGGAGTGAAATAGAAAACCTGAAACCCGATGCAAGCAATCAGTCGAAGGCTGAAAGATGCATCATCAATCAATGGATGATGGATCTGCAAAGGTTAACGGCGTACCTTTTGCATAATGGGTCAGCGAGTAAATTGATACAGCAAGCTTAAACCCTTAGGTGTAGGCGTAATGAAATTGTAGATAGTTGTATCAATTTGACCCGAAACCGGGTGATCTAGCCATGAGCAGGTTGAAGAGAGTCCTAACGGGCCTTGGAGGACCGAACCCACGTATGTGGCAAAATACGGGGATGACTTGTGGCTAGGGGTAAATAAAGAGTAAGAATCAATCGTCCGAGTATTGATTCTTCAGCGTATTTTACGCTTCATGCCTTTTGCCCCATAGGCGCGTGAGCGCTTATAGAAAAACTGGCTCATAACGGTGGAACCGTTAGTTCTTATTTATACAAACAAAGAACCATGGCAATACCGTGGGAAGTCGGTGGATTGTATGTAGAAAAGAAAGCAATTCAATGAACGCGAGCGCCTTCATAGACCCCGTAACGACTGACTCGAAAGAGGAGAGCATGATTGATTTCATGCTAATACGCCAGTACTCACCCAATTGAATTTCAATTGAGGATCTAGTTCCTAAGGCGAGCGGCTCGACTGACTCCTAGTCTGGATCTAGCATATGAAGATGGAAAGCGTAGACGTATGACGCCGCCTTCGGCGAGGTGAGATAAAGGTATAGTCTAACCTCTAGTGAAAACTAGAGATGATTGGAAAGGCCAATCAAACTCGGAGATAGCTGGTTTTCCGCGAAATCTATTGAGGTAGAACGTGTGATCTTCATTGCAAGAGGTAGAGCACTCGATGGGCTAGGGTGGCCCAAAGCTTGACCAACCCCAAGGAAACTCCGAATACTTGCAACTGAGCATCGCGCAGACAGACTTTGGGTGCTAAGATCCAAAGTCAAAAGGGAAACAGCCCAGATCGTACGCTAAGGTCCTAAAGCAATCACTTAGTGGGAAAGGAAGTGATCGAGCAATTACAACCAGGAGGTGGGCTTGGAAGCAGCCATCCTTTGAAGAAAGCGTAATAGCTCACTGGTCTAGCTTCATCGCGCCGAAAATGGATCGGGGCTCAAGTGGTTCACCGAAGCGACGAGACCAAACAAAATCAATGTTGCAAACGCCTCTCCAGGCACGAAGTGCAGCATGCTGGACACGAAGTGCAGCATGCTGGACACGAAGTGCTATTGTTTGCCATTGATCTTCAGGGTCAGTAGCGGAACGTTCTGTAAGTTGAAGAAGGCTGTTTGTGAAAACAGCTGGAGATATCAGAAGTGAGAATGCTGACATGAGTAACAAAAAATCAGGTGAAAAACATGATCGCCGAAAGTTCAAGGGTTTCTGCGTTCAGTCAATCTACGCAGAGTGAATCGGTCCCTAAGGAAACCCCGAAAGGCGGCGCCGATGGGTACTAGAAAGTGACGAAATTTGAATTAAGCTAGCGCTACTGAACAAAACAAAATTGGATGATTGGACAGGGCCTCAATTTCCGGGAAAAAACTTCTAGAATCAATTGTACATTGATTGAACCGTACCCCAAACCGACACAGGTGAACAAGTAGAGTATACTAAGGCGCTTGAGATAACCATGTTGAAGGAACTCGGCAAAATGACTCCGTAACTTCGGGAGAAGGAGTGCTTTTCTTTGCAAAAACAGACAAAAGTGGCACATAACAGGGGGTAGCGACTGTTTATTAAAAACACAGGACTCTGCCAAGTGGTAACACGATGTATAGAGTCTGACACCTGCCCGGTGCTGGAAGGTGAAAAGGAGAAGTGACATAAGCTTCGAATGGAAGCCCCAGTAAACGGCGGCAGTAACTCTAACTGTCAACTTTAGGGCAGTTATAAAATCTGGCTATATGCTGGAACACTCGCAATTCTTACATACACTACCGACAAAGTGCAGGCCACTCGAGTGGATAAGTAGAGTAAATCAGCAGGCTCGCTAGAGGCGCGAAGCGTCCGTCTCTATCGAGCCTCAGAGGCCATACGCCAGACGCACGGAAACAATTGTGATGATATGGTCCAATCCTCATGGTGACATGAGGCGCGCGCAAGACAAGAAAGAGCGCGCATTGTTTTCGCTATGCCTAAGGTAATTTCGTTGCCTTACTTTCTAGGTGACTAGAAATAGGAAACTCCACTGTATGCGGGAAACTCCTCGAATAGATAGAATGAATTTCTAGATAGTAATTTCATTCAATTAGAGGGCAATCCGCAGGAAACCAAAACACATTTGTCAGTAGGATCCTCAGAGACTTTACGTGGAGCTACTACTAATTTCATGAATAAAAAAAGAATATAAAAGAAAGACCAATGACTTAGAGTATACGTACGATAGATACCTTTGTTTGTATGTAGTGTCGTATTATACGCTATACAGCGTGAGTGTGTGCACCCGGGCAAGAGCCCCGCCTACACAGAGCAAGGGCGTATGAAACAAACTCAATTATTGATTGATTGTAGTAGAAGATCAAGTCCGGTCTGCCTTGAAAAAGGTAGCAAGTAGCTAAAAGCAAAACCAAATTTAGCGAATAACATGAACAAGCGAAATTCCTCGACAAAGGGGTATTTTCTGAACAGCATCAAAGACAAAATCTGGCTATATGCTGGAACCTCCGAGTGACGCAAGCAAAATGCGTCCGGACAATCAGCAGGGAAGGAAGTCATACATGTGTTGATACATGCGCTGCGCCCCTCAACGACTACACGCCAGACATCCCTGCTTGGGATGATGATATAGTCTGAACTTCGTGGCGACACGAAGGAGGAAGGCCTCGGTTGAAATGATGTTCGAAGTTTATTTCAATTAACACAATTGTGTCGCATAAGTAGCGACCTGCACGAATGGTGTAACGACTGCCCCGCTGTCTCCAACATGGGCTCAGTGAAATTGAATTCTCCGTGAAGATGCGGAGTACCAGCGGCTAGACGGTAAGACCCCGTGCACCTTTACTATAGCTTTGCATTGACAACCTTGATTGAATGTGTAGGATAGGTGGGAGGTGGTCATCAGTGACTACCAAGCTTGAAATACCACTCTTTCATCTAAGGGTGTCTAACTGCCAAAACAATTGGTTTGGTAGAACCTTGCATGGTGGGTAGTTTATCTGGGGCGGATGCCTTATCTGGGGCGCTTACACAGTAATGTTAAAGGCAAATCTGGCTATATGCTGAAACCTCCGAGTATCCATGAATGCGTCCGGACAATCAGCAGGGAAGGAAGTCTAAGACCGTAAAGCCTCAACGACTGCACGCCAGACATCCCAAGCATATATATAAATAAGATGGGATGATGATACAGTCTGAACTTCCAGGCGACTGGAAGCTCAAGCGTTTCGCTTGGGATCTAATCAACACTTCGTGCCGGCAAGGTACTTGACCTATCAATTTTCATTTCCAAGATTAGATTAACACAATTGCCTAAAGAGTAACGGAGGCGCGCGAAGGTAGGCTCAAGCTAGCGCAAAGCGCAGCTGTAGAGCGTAATGGTCAAAGCCTGCCTGACTGTGAGACCTACAAGTCGAACAGAGACGAAAGTCGGCCATAGTGATCCGGGGGCCCCGTGTGGAAGGGCTCTCGCTCAACGGATCAAAGGTACGCCGGGGATAACAGGCTGATGACTCCCAAGAGCTCATATCGACGGAGTCGTTTGGCACCTCATTTGGGGTACTTACACAGTAATGTGTAGGCGCGAAGCTGGATATATGCTGGGAACTCCGAGTATCCGACCAAATGAAAAATGTGTCGGTGCGGACAATCAGCAGGGAAGGAAGTCATACATGTGTTGATACATGCGCTGCGCCCCTCAACGACTACACGCCAGACATCCCTGCTTGGGATGATGATATAGTCTGAACTTCGTGGCGACACGAAGGCTACATTGAAACCAAGGCGACCTCTTGCTCGATTTGATTTATTTTGAGACACTAGTGATGCATTTATATGTCGCAGACTGCGCCACTTCGTGCGTGCCTCAATAGTATTCATTTCATTCGAGTAAGAGTTATTTACTATTATTGTGGTTTCAATTAACACAATTGCGATGTCGACTCATCACATCCTGGAGCTGGAGAAAACGTAACCTTCTCTCCTCTATGGAAACTTAGAGGTAATAAACGAGCTCAAAACGGTGAAGGCATAAATTACAAGGTCAAGTTAACGCCGTGGTAAGAACCTATTCTGAAGTCAAACGTGCTTACTTAATTCTTTTATATCAATCAATATAATTAATGAATTTGAATTAAGTCGTTTGGCAGATACTTTGTTGGTTGTATAAGAAGACCGCGTCAAAGATCGAAGAATATGTTCTCCGTAACGACTGATTCACAACTTTGTCTTTTCAACTTTCAAAAGTTGTTAATCGTTCTGGTTCTATCTGTTGTGATGAGAATGATGTGTCTGACTCTTTGTCTTTCTTGCACACATCATTCATACGGCTCGTACCTAAGTTCTTACAGGTGACTGTAGTGAATATGGTGAAGGCATAGTCTTACCCCATCAGTAATGGTGGAAGGTCGAGGTTCCAAGGGTTCGGTTGTTCGCCGATGAAAGTGGTAAACTCATTGCCGTGTCAGACGAGTAATCTCTGACCTTATTACTTCACTATATGCGGGAAAGTCCTAACCTATTTATTGAATTCAATTCAATATACAATGGATAATCCGCAGGAAACCAACATATGTATGTCTGTGTAGGATCCTCAGAGACTATACGTGAAGAGTCCGAACAAAAAACAGAGTCAATTCACATTCTGTACTATGATATCAATCAACACTGATCATTTACAGTTACAATGGTTAGCAGGATTGATTCTGTGATGCAGAATCCGAAGAGTGGAGAGGTCACCTTTCAAATCAATTGCTGGATTCTCCTGGCCAAGTTCATGTTACTGTACATTACAGTAACATACATGATGGTAGAGGCCACTCGCCAGAGAGAGCTTGTGAAAGTAAGTAGACAATGGATCAGTGAGCAACTGTAATCGCCATCATCTGAGGGCGCAGCGATTACGTATGGCACTCACTCTTTCTTTTCTTCGAGCCTGAATCGGACTAAGATAGAGTCCTTTTAAATCTGTAAAAGGTTTAAAGACGTGAGTTGGGTTGTCTAGGCTCAAATAAAATTTCACTATATGCGGGAACGTGCTCTGGCCTTCGGCCCTTTGTTTTGTGTGTAAAATTCGATACATGTACGAGTTCACCTTACTGAAATGTAATGGGCATAATCCGCAGGAAACCAACATATGTATGTCTGTGTAGGATCCTCAGAGACTATATGTGAAACAACTTCAGTCAGGCGGTTAGTATAGTCGCCTTGAAACAAGTTGAAGGTAGAGTCCGTGCTATGTAGAGATACATAGAGTGCTACTAGTGTATGTATACTGAGCAACAACAAACAGGCTCGAGCTAGTGGCCAACATAACAATTAGAACGTCGTGAGACAGTTCGGTTCCTATCTACCGTTGGTGATTTGAAGAGAACTGAGAGAAGCCATCCCTAGTACGAGAGGACTGGGATGGGTCAACCTATGGTGGACCGGTTGTCATGCCAGTGGCATTGCCGGGTAGCTACGTTGGTATGGGAGAACCGCTGAAAGCATATAAGCGGGAAACCCCTCTTGAAAAAAGTTATCATACAAAGTGAAAGACCATCACTTGAATAGGCGAGAAGTAAAAGCACCGTGAGGTGTGAAGCTTACTCGTACTAATTACGATTCCGACTATCGGGGATAATGGGGATAAATACAAATATCGGATTATGGATTTAGTGAAATATTTAACATTTTCAATGATTCTTTTTCTTTTAGGTATTTGGGGAATCTTTTTAAATAGAAAGAATATCCTTATTATGTTAATGTCAATTGAGTTAATGTTACTTGCTGTCAATTTGAACTTTTTAGTATTTTCTGTTTATCTAGATGACATGATGGGTCAATTATTTGCTTTATTCGTATTAACTGTAGCTGCTGCAGAATCTGCTATTGGGCTCGCTATTCTTGTTATTACTTTTCGAATTCGTGGCACTATTGAAATCTACCCAAACCAAAACAAGTGGCCCATTTCCGCTTAAGAAAGGCGCCTAAAAAAGAGGCGCCTTAGATTAGAAAAGAAAAGAAAAAGAAAGAAAGGCACCGTAGCCTCGCCTAATCGGCGGAATGAATAGCAGGCTACCCTATATTGAAATTGAATTTATTCCCCTAATTGAATTCTTATTAATTGAATATATTCATTACCTATATCACTCTTCACTCGACTCGAGCCTTTAGTGTCCAATTAATCTCTATATGGATTAATATCATACATAATGAAATTAGCAACGAAGAGTAGACATAGAGAATTACCATCAGATAATAATAGAATAGATCCATCCTAGCGCCCCCACAAGTACATTACATGTAATTAATGAATGTATGAAGGCCACGAAGTGGGAGAGGCAGGATTCGAACCTACGTAGAAATATAACCTTCAACAGATTTACAGTCTGTCGCTTTTAACCACTCGGCCACTCTCCCGAAGAATTCAGCATCCTACAGGATTTGAACCTGTGACCTTCAACTTAGAAGGTTGTTGCTCTATCCAGCTGAGCTAAGAATGCAACTCACCCAAAAGAGTCAAGCCGCCACAACAAAACAAGCAGCTTATTTATGTATGCGCTCATCCACGCGTCCCCCCGGACGCGGGGGTGGGGTTAGTGTCTTATTGGCCGGCCGCCTGACGGTTGGTTGCCTTTAATTCAAAACATCTAAATCTATATGGTATGGAAATTGAATTTGTTGAGGTTCATATAACAAAACAGCCATCAATGTTTGATAATTAACTTCTAAATGAGATGGTTTGTTTTTGAAAATTCGGTTATATCTTATATTTTGTTTGATGGTTGACTTGCAATTTTGTTGAATAGAAATAAGATCACCACTGGAAACTTGAAAGCTAGGCCGAAGGATAATTTGATTATTAACACAAATCTTTTTATGACTTATAAGCTGTCTTGCTGTAAAAATAGTAGAGCAAAAATTCATACGTACAAGAAGAATGTCCAATCTTTTCTCCATTAATAATAACAAACTCTTTTGTTTGTCTAAATAAGTATACGTTTTTTTTGCTACTTTTTTAACAGGCAGATTACCATAAAAAATAGATAACTTTTTAATCGCTTGTAATTTTTGTGAAAATTCACCGGCCTTGTTTGTTTTTTTTCGAGCCTTCGAAAGAATTTTTTGTTGTTTTTGAGTAAGTTTTTTTGTTTGCCAAACATTTTCCAAGATTTGTCGACAAGTTTTAAATTTTGATACGCGCATTTTCAATTTCTAAGTTTTTTTTTCATCAAATCGCAATTGCGGATAACGGGAATCGAACCCATATCCCCTGCTTGGAAGGCAGACAATTTACCTTTAATCTATATCCGCTATTTACAGAATTGATTGACTCAGGGTGAACGGGCCGCTTCGCGGCCTATCTTCACTCAATAAGAAAGAGCGTCAGACAAGCTACTAAAATCCGATTTGTAGTAGATGGGAAAAACCAAGTTATTTGTACTTACCAGCCCCGCGGCCTTTATATTATGTAGGATATGATGGTGATGATGGATATCTCAAAGAAGTTAAGTCCCGCCTGAGTTATTTGTACTTACCAGCCGCTTCGCGGCCTATCCAAAAAGAAGAGTTTAAGAATAGCTACGTCTTATTAGAACAAATAAAGAATTATTTAAGAATTTCATGTTGGATGCTATACAAATATTATTTCTATTGATATATAGAAACCTAGGACCCGCCCCACCACCCCGGGGGTTGGGGTGGCATAGTGAGCTAACTATGGGACCGACCAGGCAAAGCTCAATTTGCCAATAACTTTATATAAAACCTACAACAACATCATATGATTGGCAAAGGCCGTTAGGCCGCGCGAAGTGGCTGCCAATAAATGACCTAACGGCCTACAATCATGAATTCTTCCATATAACTTGTCTTCCTAACGGCCTACACCAACATCACAAGCATCATAATTTATAAATATGTATCTCTCTCTATCTACATATACATGTGTATTTATTATTCTAATTTTATATATGTGAACTCAAGTGAGGTTCAATTCCAAAGTCTTCCTAGTTTGGTCTAGATGGTTAGTGATTTTTCGACATCATTGCTATTAATATGACCCGGATACATGATGAGCGAACCGTCGTGAAAATGTCCTAAAACTTGTAGCCCAGGTATATCATCTAAATTATTGAATTATGGTTGAATTGAAGATAGATTAGATATAGGGCTCGTAGCTCTGTAAGAAGCATGAATAATCGCTTCTAAAACTATCTTGATTGACATAGTACTTATCTCCCGAGTCTTTCTTTATTGTGTTTCCGGACCATGAGCTCGATAAGAACGATGTTAAGTCTCTCTGTTGTGTTATGATAGGTAGGGTCTTCATATCTATCATAACTGTGACTATATCTATCTTGTGCCTTTTCCATTATCTGTTTTTTGTCAGGAATATTCATTCCGAAATTTAGATGGGAAAAAACCCGGATCTTCACTGGCGATTTGATGGAGTGGAAAGAAAGGCCGCGAAGCGGGGCTTGCTTTGGATGGATGTCTGAGTGGTTGAAGGTATCAGTCTTGAAAACTGACATATTACAAAATATCGGGGGTTCGAATCCCTCTCCATCCGTTCATGTATGTTAATTTACGGATAATGAATTCAGTATTGAAAATGATTATCGAGGAAGCTCGAATTCGTTTTTTGTGGATTTTTATTTGTTTTGTTTTCACTTTATTGACTTGTTATTGTTTCTCAGAAGAATTTGTTTTTTTATTAGCTAAACCTTTTCTTGTTCTACGCATAGAAAAACCATCATTTATTTGCACACAAATGACTGAAGCTTTGAAAACATATATGCAAATTTCCCTAAGCTTCGCCCTTTTTTTTTGTTTTCCTTTTTTCAGTTATCAAATTTGGTGTTTTGTTATTCCTAGTTGTTACAAAACACAAAGGGTCCAATGGACAAAATTGTTCTATTTGAGTGTAATTTCTTTCTTGTTGGTTTTTTTTCTTATTTATTATTGTGTAGTTCCCATTATTTGGAACTTTTTGTTTACCTTAAATACAACATCTACGAATTTACTACACATTCAGTTACAACCGAAGATTTATGATTATATTTTGTTAACTGTTCGTATTTTGTTTGTTTCATCAATATGTTCTCAAGTACCAGTCTTCATGATCTTCTTAATAGAATCAAAACGTATTTCAGTAAAAACCTGTATCAAAAATCGTCGTTCTTTTCTCTTTTTCTCAGTCTTAATAGCAGCTTTTTTAACTCCTCCAGACATTTGGTTTCAATTTTTGTGTGTTTTACCTATTTATGGTGTGATAGAATTAGCTATATTTTATGCTTTTATTTGGCAAATTTCTCAAGACAAAATAGCTGACAGATCTAATATGGAGACTTGAAGGATAAGAAAGATAATTAATAAAGCATTGTGTTTGTAAGAACTAAAAGGAGATATAAAGATACATACATACATATAGTGAGTAACCGGAAAAGTTCAAATTAGGCAGGCCTTGTACCATATGTCACGCTCTTCGTTTCTAGTGTACGGCTAGCGGGACTCGAACCCACAAGGCGCGAAGCGCCGCCACATCCTAAGTGTGGTGCGTAAACCAATTTCGCCATAGCCGTTTCTTTCTGGAATATGTATACAAGTTAGTTGCCTGAAATAAATATAAGCATGTCTACCAATTCCATCATATCCTTATGGGTATAGCAGGATTTGAACCTGCGACCATTAGGTTAAAAGCCCAATGCTCTACCAACTAAGCTATACACCCAGAATCCAGATAGGCTTAGTAGGATTTGAACCTACAATATCACCGTTATGAGCGGTGCGTTTGAACCAATTAAACTATAAGCCCAGGAACTTGCTTCAGAAACAACAAAACTAACTCAAGGGTGGTACCCGTAAGGCCAGGATTTCCCGGCCATTTTTTACGGGTACATAATTTCATTAAAACACGAATAGAGTCAAGAGTTCCACCGCTAGGCTCGAAGAGTCGAGCCTAGACGGTCGTAACAAGTGCTCTCCGAACCGTGCGAGATGGTCGCCCATCACACGGCTCTCCAACTCAAGTTGCCTTATTATTATATAAATAAAATAAATAAATAAGCCAGAGTGGCGCCCTTATTTGACTCATTCTGACCCGGTTATTTCTTATTTATAAGTTCACCGAGAATGAGTTGAGTCAATTCTCATATATGACCTTCGGCCTTAAATGTCAAATAAGAGAGGCCTCTGCCGTTGCGCCTTTGGCTCCACTCTGGCGATAGATCAGACGCGAAGCGTCTGCTCGAGTACAAAACACGGGTGCTGCCTCCAGCAAGCAGTTTGTTTCGGAGTTCGAGCGCCCACTTCGTGTCCTGGCCTTGATTGAGTGTGCGACGGACTAACTAAAGTCCGTCGATTTAGGCTCCTTCCCGTCTGCTGATTCACTTAGTTAGGTACTACGAGCCCTCTGTCCCATTCGACCTGAATGGTTCACCGGTTCCACCAAATGCTCTCATCCCGAAATGGGATTCCAACTGTCAGGTTGGACGAGAACGCAGATTGCGCTTCAGGTGCTGTTGCCACTTCGTGGCCTGGTTCCCGCTCTTCGAGCCCTGGTATGTGCGCTCTTATTCAACGCAATACATAGGAAAACGCTGTCTCCTGACCGAACGCGTCTAGTTCCTAATCCTACCCGCACCTCACGTTCACGAACCCGTTCAACTGCGTCTCGTAGACATGGTTGGGGGTTGACCAAGGGTTGGTCCTTCCCAGTGACCCCCTTTCACGACAGGCGGTGGTCCCCATCTTGAGTTCGTCAATTTGGGTGTCTCCAACCACGCGGTTGGATAAATATAAATAAAATAAGTCGTGTCCATCTCGCTGCGGACTACTGCAGCGTCTCCTTCGCTATCGCGCCTGAGAGAACAAACAGTGCAAAGGAGCAATTCATTTGGTAGTGTCGCGGTCGCCCATAAAATTAAGAAAGCCATCATTAAGGCGAATAAAGCAATAGCTTCAGTTAAAGCAAAACCTAAAATGGGTAGGGGTCAGAGGTGAGTCTCTGCCCTCCGAACCGTACGTGACAGTTTCCCGTCATACAGCTCTCCATCAGCGTTCCGTCTCGAACGCATAACACTCACTCACGGGCCAACACTGCGTGCCTCCTGTTTCCGCCGGCCGGGTTGCGTGCCGTGATCACCAAATTAGGCCGCGAAGGCAACGCTGCGCCCGTCCATTTACATTTCATTTCACTTGGATGTTCTGTTTCACTTAACGGAGGCACGACGATCGATGATAATTGCTAGGTTTATAGAACGTTGTACCCGTTTCTGGGCACTTGAGATCCTTGCCCAACCGATACACTGTTTTTCTCAAAGACCTAAGTTTGTATTTAGTTGATAACGTAAGACCACATGAAGACCACAATAAGTGTATAATACGACTCAGGCCCGCCAGGGGAGCCGCAAAGGAGTAGTAGTTGAAAATGCCACGGGTTTTTGCATTGTAAAATGCAAGTATATCTGCGTGGTCCATCGGGATCATAATTCTTATTGGCATAGGAAGGATATAACCTTTGTAAGTGCGTCTTACAAATCCATACTTCTTAAGTCGTTCTACAAGCTCCTTGATAGGGGCTCGGCGGAGAATGAGTCTCGGGTGTATCCTTCTTCGGTATACTTTTCCGTGCGCTTCGCGCCTAACCCAAGAGACTTGATTTTGTGCCTTCCATTTCACGGCATGAATTTGGGTACTTAGGAGAGATATCCCATTATGACTTTTTGTGCTTCGCTGATTAAGCTCCAGTTTAAGCTCTTCAGATAAGAATTGAGTCACCAACCTTTTGATCTCGACAGCATCTGCTCTGGATCCTGCTGTTATGATAATAACAAAATCATCAGCATATCTTACATAGAAGAGTCTTTTGAAACCCGGATCCATTGGATCTGATGAAGTCTTCCATAGGGTTCGCCGGTTGCCGGTTTTTGTCGTTTGAAGAGCGGAAGCTCTTACGATCGCCTCGCCGCTGAGTCTTCGACGGGGAGTTTCCGTGTCGAATTTGGCTTTGTTGAGGGTCGAAGAGACGAATTTGTCAAGTTCGTGAAGAACAACCTTACATAATAGAGGTGCGAAGCACAGGCTCGTAAGAGCTTGTGGAGTTCCGGGAATATGCACTTTGCCTACATTGGTTTTGTATCCCGCTTTAAGCGACCCTTTCACCAGCGCTAGGAATTTCTCACAGGCAATCTCTTTTTTGATAATTTGCATGATAACGTTGTGATCTATAGAATCAAAACAGTTAGTTATGTCGCCTTCGATGGCCCACGTTTGGTGTTTTTTGATTCCTACATGGAGGCTCGCAAGAGTCAGAGCTGCGGAGCCTCTACCAGGCTGAAAAGCATGACTGCAATCAATAAATTTCTCTTCGTAGATCATCTCCAGTATGACCTGCATAGCTTTTTGGACTATTTTGAAGATAAAGCGGCCTCTTACAATGTCGGTCGCTTTATCCGGCGCGAAGCGCCCTTGTTGAAGAAGAGTTGCTAAGTGAGTAAACCATTCTTTTGTAAGTCCATCAAGAGCGCTTCGCGCCTTTCCAGGAGTCATGTTACCAGGCTTACTCTTGATAGTCTCGTAGCAATATATTAAGAATTTAGGATCTGCAAGAAGACCTATTAGATCCGTATATCTGCCCGAGAGTTTGCGTTCTCTCAACGAAGAAGAAAGACCTCCGCGGATCTTATCCGGAGGAAGGCTCTTCTTCGTCTGCGGAATCTGACTGACCCTCTTCGCTGCCGGTTGGTTTCCCTCCCCAGCTACTATAGGGCCTCCGTGTTGCAACCTAAGTTGCTTACATCCCGTGGTTACATATATCTGGTTTTTACCTGTAGCTGAACACCGGTTGCCGCATAGCCCTAGTGGATTTATCCACCACATCGTCCTACGAGGTAGGCACCCCCGAATTAGTGCTGATTGGGCGGACCGTGATACGCAATCGGTCATGACCCACATCGGGAACGCAACGTCCGACCACGAAATTGCGTTGGCTATTCTATACCGGAAAGCTTTTGTGTCGGCTTCGTTATCCTCACCAGGTTCAGCATCGTCTCCCCTACCAAAAAGGCTCAGCGAGGTCGGTCGCTTCAGGAGGGTTTCGTCGTTGCTTTTCCACGCACAAGGCGCTACCACGACGCGACTTTCTTCATTCCAATCGGAATACAGAGATTGGAGATCAGCACGTTGAAGGTTGGTCACCAGAAAACTGGTTTCTTTCGGCTGGCCAGAGTCGTGACCAACGCCCAGAGAATATGTCGACGAGGGCGCAGCACTTCGTGTGTCCTCTTACGCACGGCGCACCATAACCAAATAGTTGCTTCGCCAATGAAGGATTTCGTGCAACAGAATGAATCAAAGAACTAAACACGTTTCCAATACCTACAGCGGCTCCAGCTAATGCGATTGTTGCACAGCCCGCTCCAATTAATTTTGCACCTTCTAACATAGCCATCTTCTTTTTGTTTGTATCAAAACAATGACCATTTATCGTTGATTACCGCCGATTTTGTCAAAATAAATAAATGCGGCAGAGGCTCGCCAGCACTTCCTTCGTTCGTGCCTCTGCCAATCCGATCATCAGAAGCGATGATATTATACGCGGCGTTTCTTAGGAGGACGACATCCGTTATGTGGCGTTGGAGTTACATCGCTAATCTTGGTTATAATAAGACCTCCTAATTGTAAACCACGTAAGGCCGAAGGCTTTCCATAACCTAAACCTTTGATTCTCACTTCAACTGACTTAATTCCTAATGGAATAGCAGCACGCGCTACATTCTCAGCAGTAGCTTGAGCAGCATAATTGGTTGAACGACGAGATCCTTTAAATCCCACTGAACCAGAAGAGGACCAAGATTTGGTATCTCCAAAAGAATCTGTTATGGTAATTATAGTGTTACTTAAAGTTGATTGAATATAAGCAATACCGTGTTTTGTTTGCATGGCGTTTTTGATGTTATTTGACTTTGCAAGTATGATAAGATGCATAACGATGACCCAGAAAACAACTCTGGGTCTGTGTTTTCTTTCATCTGTTTTGCGTTTTTGTTTGGGTTTCCCACTTCGTTCGTGGCCGCAAGTCTTAGCATTAGTATGTGTTCGTTGGGCCTTATGGCGACACGATAACAACCATAAGATAAGACAGATAGAATTCAATTTGATTGAATTGATGATTCAGGTGCGCTTTCTTTTTTCCGATTTATTCGATTCGAACATGGTTTATTTTTTTTTGCCTTGTTTCTTGAGTATAATTTCATTTCGATATCGAAGACCCTTCCCTTTATAAACTTCAGGAGGCTTACAACGTTTGATTCTGGCAGCAAATTGTGTGACCTTTTGTCGGTCGATTCCAGTACAACAAATTAGGGTAGGTTTTAAGCAAAACACACGAACCGAGGGCGGAGCTTGAAGTTTCATATCATGACTAAATCCTAATTTCAAGATAAGTATGGAGCTCTGTGGATTAGTACTAGCTTTATATCCAACACCTACGATTTCTAAAAAACAGAAATATTTGGTTTCCATAAGCTTCACTTTATTTAATTTGACAAAGAATTCCCGCTTCCAGGAAGCCGCCGTTAGGCGCGATCACCAAAAAACCATTGACGCCAGCACTTCGTAATTATGATATTTGTCGACAACCAGCGAAGCTGTTTTTATTTGAGTAATTACACCTATTCCGCAAATCAAATCATATTTGACGGAAAATCCATCCTGAAAAGCAGACTGGCTTTCTGAGCATTTTTTCATTTTCATTTAAGATAAATAACAGATGCATATATGAACAACTACCAACTAGACTTATTTATGCCATATAAAGCACCTCTGGATGCTAATTCACGGAAAACTATACGAGAAACACGAAATAATTTATATACGGAACGAGATCGTCCTGTCAAAATACATCGATTTCTCACTCGTGTCTTGGAACTATTTCTTGGTAATTTGGCTAATTTGAGAGTATATTCATAACGTATTTGGTTAGGAAGAGCTCTATCTTGACAAATCGCTTTATATTGCATGCGTTTTAATTCATATTTAGCTACGAGCAATCTACGTTTTTGATCTCTAATGACTTGATTTGACATATGGCTAAACTTCTTTCTGTAAAAACCCGCTCCACAAAATGGAAGTTTCATTTTGGGTTTTAGCTGAAGTGACAAGAGTCACATGAAACCCACGAAGGTGTTCAAAAATTTCGAAATGATTTTGTATTTCTGGGAATAAGCGTAACAAATTCATTTTAATGGTTAAATGAATAGAATTTTTGTGTATTTTGACAGGGTAGTTATGAAAAGAGATCACTGTGACAAGTTTTTCCAAAAAATTGTACATGCTACGTCCTCGTAGGGTGCTTTGACCTTTTTGCAGTGCTTCGCGCCTTTGAAATCGTGCCTGGCTGCGTGTGTTTAGAGATTTTTGACCACAAAGGAGCGAAGCCGCTACCATTCCATTTTTTCCGAAACCGAAAGGAACTACTATGATTTTACATAATCGAGGCAGCCGCCAGGCTGTTGTATAATGAAGTTTTAATAACAAATCTTGACGTAACACATTTTCATAATGAAAACGGAGTCTATTTTGCATGTTTGAAAATCTGCCTTTTTTATTTCATTTAAATTACATAAGGTGCCATTGAGACTATTTTCAAATAGCGTTTTTTTCGTAGTTCATGTGTCACACAACCTAAAATTCTCGTACCAATAGGCAAACCATTATTGATTAAAACAACAGCATTTCTATCAAATTGTAAATAACTGCCATCTTTTCGGTATTTGGTGGCTTTTTTTGTTTCCACTACAATAGCTTTAAGCACATTCTGAGTGTTGCGACCCATTCGTGCTTGTTTCAAAGACACTATTATAGTATCACCTATAATAGCTCTTTGTTTTTTGAAAGGATGCAGGATTTTGATACACTGTACGATTTTTGCACCTGAATTATCAGACACCTGTAAATATGTTCCAACAGTAATCACACTCTTCGAGCCTTTTTTTTTTACTACTGTTTATTTGTTTTTGTGTTTTGCATTGATTGACTCTGAGCTAATTACGACCATTGAACAAACTTGGTGGACAAACACAATTTATGTGAAGCTAAAGTAGCAGCTGCTTGAGCATTTGACAAACTAACACCATCCATTTCAAAAAGAATTTGTCCTTGGGAAACACGAGCAATCCAACCTGTAGGGTTTCCTTTTCCTTTTCCCATCCTTACTTCTGTAGGTTTGCTGGTAATAGGAATATCTGAAAAAACTCTCACCCATATTTGACCATTTCTCCGAAATTTCCTGGTGATGGCACGACGCGCCGCTTCAATTCCTTGATATGATATGCGACCTGCTTCACAACTTTGAATACCATATTTTCCAAAACAAAGTTGTGCCGCCGCGTGGGAGCCTTTGCTTCTTCCTTTCTGATATTTACGAAATTTTGTACGTTTTGGATATAGCATATGTGTTTTGGTTGATTTTATGAATATGAGACCCACACCTTGACACCTAAGATTCCATAAGGAGTAGATGCTTGTGCCTGAGCATAATCTATTTTATCTGAGAACACATGCAAAGATGTTTGACCATATTTTCTGCATTCAGTCTTAGCAATCTCTGCACCATTGTTTCGACCTGAACAACTAATGCGAATTCCTTTCACATAATTGCATTTTTCAATTTGTTGGAAAATAGATCTACAGATTTGACGAAATGATGTTTTTTGTTCCAATTTGTTGCATATTTCTTGTGCAATCAAAGAAGCACTTTGATAAACAGAAGCTACTTTCAACGGCCTAATCACTGTATGAGTTTTTGCTCGACTAGATAATAAAGATTGCAAAAAAGCGAAATAAAAGTAACGACCAGGCGCGAAGCGAACATAACTCTCTTTTTGACAAACAAAGCCTATTAAAGCTGAAGCCGGATCAAATTTCAATCGATTTTTTGCATAGAAAAAATATTGCATAACAAAATAATCTATTGCGTGCTTTATCAACTTGCTCGATTGATCAAAACTTCTGTTTTTTGGGTTGGTTTTGGATTTTTGTAAAGTTCTACTGAGAAAAAACAGATGAATAAGAGTTCTTTTAGGAAAATGGTGTATAACACATCTACCAGGACGAAAACCAAACACTTGCGCACCCATAGGCGGTCGAATTGAACCGAAGTATTCTCGAATATTCAAATCTTGATACAATAATTCTCCATAATAATAAATTGAGTCAAGAGTTAAACTGATAGACCGTAGTAGTTCATCTATTCAGCCGTAACAAGTGCTCTCCGAACCGTGCGAGATGGTCGCCCATCACACGGCTCTCCAACCTGAGTAACCTTTGTGGCGTGCCTGACACAGTGGAATTTGCTTACGCTGTGCCGCGAAGAAAGAGTTGACCATCGTTGCACCTTGCTCTTAAGATAAGAAAGGCCGCCTTATCTATCGGTAGCGGTATGCTTGGATGGACGCTGGTTGACGAGCCTGATAAAGAAAGCGACCTCTGTGCAGCCCATCGGCCTAGGCTCGCCATCTACGTGCTTACCCGCCGCTATAGCACCATCTTTCTTTATGTGTGCGTTAATTGATGTATGGTGTGCGTTAATTGAAATAGAATAGAAATGGGCGGGCGAGGCGGCGATCCACAGTTTCAATAAACAGGCCTCTGGAGGACTACAGCGATAGATAGATCGGATGCTTCGCGTCTGCTCGCTCTGGCCAGACCTTTCTGCTCCTCAGGCATAATTTCATTTATTTCCAAAGGGTACGAAGTCGGTAGATGTCGAAGCAGCCAACGACTGCTTAGTTAGTCTCACCCGACCGAGCGCCGACGGATTCATTCGTACTGCTCAAGTATGCGATGTGCTCTTTCGAGTCCATCGATTTAGGCTCCTTCCCGTCTGCTGACTGTGTACACAACCAGCGCTGCGCGCCTATTGCTAGGCTGCTGCTGTAAATGAAATAAAATAAAGGTACTACGAGCCCTCTGCCCCATTCGAAAAAAAAGAGAGAGATTCGAATGGTTCACCGGTTCCACCGTATGCTCTCTGGGTTGAATTGAGTCTGCAGTGCGCTTCAGGTGTGTTAGGTCCATATTGGACTTAGGTTCTCTACATGTGCTGGTAAGTACGTCAGTAATCAACGTAAATACAGAGAAGACGTTGCTTCGTGCCTTGCCACGTCTGGTCTGGTATCCCACCTACACCTCGCGTTCACGAACTCCCCGTTCAACTGCATCTCGGAGACACGGTCGGAGATCTTCCAAGGACTGGCTAAATCCAGTGATCTCCTTTCACGACAGGCTATGGTCCCCGGAATGAGTTCGTCATTCCAGGTGTCTTTCATGCATGCTCCACGCATGAAATAAGTCGTGTCCGTCTCGTTGCGGACATCTGCAACGTCCCACTTGACTACGCCAAAGTGGGCAATTCATTCGGTGACTTGCACGGTCGCCCTCACTAAACCAACAAGAATCTGGACTACGATTCACATTGAGTCTGACTGAGATTGGATTGACTTTTTGTGCCATTATTTGTTTTTCTTTTTTTGTTTCGTTTTTGTTTTCGAAGTTTTACGTGTAGAAGCAAATTCTCCAAATTTATGACCAACCATATCTTCAGTAATCTGTAAACCAACAAAATATTTTCCGTTATAAACTTGTGCATAGTAACCGACAAATTTAGGCAAAATACAAGATCTACGTGACCAAATTTTCCAACTCTGGCGAGCCACACGCGAATGCTTTTTCAACAGACAAGCATCTACAAATGGACCTTTCCATATAGATCGTGACATAACTTAATTCTTTTGTTTTCTTACTACTGTTTTAAATCCACCTTTGGTTGGTTTTCCCCAAGGAGAAACGGACCTTCGGCCTCCTTTTGTACGTCCTTCTCCTCCTCCATGAGGATGGTCTACAGGATTCATAGCAACACCACGAACAACGGGTCGTCTTCCTAACCATCTACTTTGCCCTGCTTTCCTAAAATTACGCTTACCATGATTCTCATTTGAAACAATACCAATGGTAGCTCGACATTGAGAATTTATAGACGCTAACGCGCCTGAGGGTAACCGCAACCTGACGGTTGCCTCATGTTTTTGAATCAATTGAGCAAAAGTCCCTGCAGCCCGAACGAATTTGGCACCTTGGCCTGGATTCCATTCAATATTATGAATCAAAGTACCCACTGGTATATATGCTAATTGTACACAATTTCCCAAAGCTTGCTCCAGGTTCCCAAAGCTATGCACATTATTCATGACTGGGCTACCTGTTTTGAATTTATCACAAGCTAATATATAAGTAAATCTTGTAGATGCTGTTTGATGTTGGGGTTGGGTAGATCCAGAGTACCAGCGTACTAGGGCAATCCAAGAGGAACGATTTGGATCATATTCGATTCTTTCTACCTTACCCGTCAACGAAGTGTTACGTTGAAAGTCAATTCTTCGCTGCAATCGTTTTGCGTGGGAGCCTCTATGGAAAAGGGTGATACGACCTGTGGAATTTCGTCCAGCAGACGCCTTTTTGAAACTAAAAGTTAATTGTTTGAGTGGTTTTCCTTTCCAGCAACTGTTTTTCATACAGCTTCGCTCCCGAATCATTTTTGTGTTTTTTTGCTTTGCTTTTCCAAACGGGTTTCATAAGACAAAGTTACCTTCAATTGAAGGCCAAATAACTCATGGAGTTTCATATAATGCAACTTTTCACGTAATTGTTTTGTTTCTGTCTGTATGACAATCAATTGTTTATGGATTTTCATTTCAAATTGTTCTCTAGACTTCTTATCAATATGAGGTGATCGTAACACTGTATATAACGTGCGTGTTTTTGGTAATCTAAGAGCTCGTGTCTTTCTCTGAATTTCAAAAGATTTGATAACGATCGCTATTTTTGCAGTCATTTGTTCAAGTGTGTTTTTGAGAGCTTATTATATGACACGAAGTGTTACCTATCTACTTCTCCGAACACAATATCCTGAGTACCTATGATAGTAACCACATCTGCGAGCATGTGATGTTTCGACATAAAATCAAGCCCTTGTAAATGAGCAAAACCAGGTGCTCGAATTTTACAACGATAAGGACGATTGGTTCCGTTGCTAACTAAATATACACCAAATTCTCCTTTGGGTGCTTCTACACAGGTGTACGTAGAAGAAGCTGGTACAGACACACCCTCCGTGTAAAGCTTAAAGTGATGAATTAAGGATTCCATGGATTGTTTCATTTGAGAGCGTGAAGGAGGACAAAGTTTACGATCATCCGCTTTGATCATGCCACTAGGCATTTGATTCAAGCATTGGACAATGATTCGAAGACTTTGTCGCATTTCTTCAATGCGGACACAATAACGATCATAACAATCTCCTCGTGTACCTACGGGTACATCAAATTCTACTTTGTCATAAACATCGTAGGGTGCTGCTTTTCGCAAATCCCAGGAAACCCCTGAACCTCTTAACATTACACCACTAAATCCCCAATCCATAGCCTGTTGTGCAGTAACAGTACCAATATCTACAAGTCGTTGTTTCCAAATACGATTGTTTGTTAACATTTCTTCTACTTCGTCTATACGAGAAGCAAATTGCTGTGAAAATAGAAAAAGATCTTCGCTTAAACCCAAGGGTAAATCTTGTGCAACTCCACCTGGTCGTATATAACTAGCATGCATTCTTGCTCCCGAAACTCTTTCATAAAATTCTAACAATTTTTCTCGTTCTTCAAAAGCCCAAAGAAAAGGGGTTAATGCTCCTACATCCATAGCATGGGTGGTTAATGCAAGTAGATGATTTAAGATCCGGGTAATCTCACAAAATAACACTCGTATATATTGAGCTCGTAATGGTACTTCACAATTACAAAGTTTTTCTACAGCTAAAGAATAAGCATGTTCCTGTGCCATCATAGAAACATAATCTAATCGATCAAAATAAGGCAAAGCTTGTAGATAGGTTTTATATTCAATTAATTTTTCCGTACCTCTATGAAGTAAACCAATATGTGGTTCTGCACGTTCCACCACTTCTCCATTCATTTCCAAAACTAATCTTAAAACACCATGAGCAGCTGGGTGTTGAGGTCCGAAATTGAAAGTCAAATTTTTTATTTGTTTGGTTTTAGCCATATATATATCTCTTTTTTCATTTAATTTAAGACGGAGCCTACGACCGGACTTGAACCGGAGGCCTTTCCCTTACCAAGGGAATGCTCTACCACCTGAGCTACGTGGGCTCACGGGGAAGGAAATTGGAGACGATCGGACTTGAACCGATAACTTCATACTTGCAAAACATGCGTTCTACCACTTGAACTACGCCCCCGACGGAGGAAATGGGATTTGAACCCATGATACAATCTTGTTGTATGTTGATTTAGCAAACCAATGCCTTCAGCCACTCAGCCATACCTCCCGGGAAAAACGGGATTTGAACCCGCGACTTCTGGCGTGACAGACCAGCACTCTAACCAACTAAGCTATTTTCCCATCTGGGTAATAACGGACTTGAACCGCTGGCTCTCTCGGTGTAAACGAGGCACTCTACCAACTGAGCTAATTACCCAAATGTGTTATTCCCAATCTAAAGCGCCCTTCTTCCATTCATAAACAAAACCAATAGTTAAAATCAATAAAAAGACCATCATAGACCAAAATCCAAACAATCCTATTTTATTGAAAGAAACTGCCCAAGGAAATAAAAAAGTAACTTCTAAATATTGGGTCAAAAGTTCCACTGCAACGGTTGCCCGTTCACCCGTCCAGTCTACTAAAGTGCCCACCAAACCGTGCAAGATGTCGTACATCACACGGCTTTCCAACTTGAGTAATGAATGAATAACCTCATGATGGATGACTCCAATCAGGAAGTCGCCCGATATCATACAGTTACGACTCTGGCGAGTCTCTTCGAGTGTCTCCAACCACTCTGGCCAGACCTTTCTGCTCGAGCGAGCCTCTACGAAGAAATGTGGCTCGAAAGAGTAAACGGAGCGAGCTGGGAGTCTGGATTTCGGAACCTGGTTGAAAACCAGCCATTGCGTGGTTTCTTTAGGTCTTTGCCTGCTATAGCAAAGACCTTAGCCCGTGAGCGAAGCTTGAATTTGGCAGCATATACCATAGCCAAAGAATGGCGAAGTATATATGACAATCTAGCTATGCATTGGCGCTTCGAGTCTGCTATGTGATAGTAATTGGCGAGACCGCGGAGAAGTCCGGAGATACGTGACACAGAGTTTCTCTGCGGATCTTGGAAATAAAAGAAGTTGGGTTTAGGGTTCCCCGATTTGTCACAAAAACCTAAAGCTGCCAGGCGGTGAATCACTTTCCGCATATCAACGAGTAAAGTGACGTGACCTGCTCGTTGAACGCGTACAATTCGACTTTTCCCATTGTATGTTCGTCGATATTCGAAGGCCACGAAGTGGGAGAGCCTGGAGGAGGAGCTGATAAGAAACCCGAGAAAAGCCGGCCCGTGGGAGCCTTTAGCTCGAGTTATGAGCGTCTTTGAAAAGAAGGGCCGAAGGCTAAGCCTTACTTCGAGAAATCGTGCCACTAGACTTCGTATTCTATCGGCTAGTGCTCTAGGTCCGATGACTCCAATCAGGAAGTCGTCCGCATAGCGAACATAGTGAATCCTTCTAAAATGACTCTGGCGAGCCGAACGCGAGGGCCGAAGGCGCGTCTTGAAGGCTGCTCTCCGATCGCCGCCGGATCTTCGCAGTGAGCCTTTTTTTCCGCAACCTGCGGCGGTTGCCCTCTCTATCGACGACCCTCTATCGGCAATGCTCTTCAGTCGCATGACAAATTTCTCAAGCTCATGAAGTACCACATTGGATAGAAGAGGGCCGAAGGGCCGACCAATGTGGTCGTCTTTCGATAAAGCGACCGACCGTATAAGAGGCCGCTTTATCTTATACAGGTGCCTTCGCACTAGAGTCAAGAATCTATCATCTTGAATCTTCTTATGCAGAAGACTCATCTGGTGGTCGATTGTATCGAAGCATTTGGACCTTCGGCCTTCTATGTACCAGACAGCCGCCCCTCGAAAATCTCGGCGTATCTGTTTCATACAAGTATGTTGCGAATAGCCAGGCTCGCCAGAGTTGGAACATTTCAGGAAGCGTGGTTCACACACTGTTTCTAGAATAGTACGCATTACCTCAACACTTCGTGTCCAGCAATTCGGCGGAGATGTCCGAATTGCTGCACTTTGTGCCTGGAGGCTCACAAGAGCGTTTTCCTTCGGCCTGGAAGCCTCGAGTGACTTCATAGAGGTGCCATCTCCCCCAGCGCCACCTTCGTGGGAGCCTGGATTAGGCGCTAGCTTCTTATAGGCAGCAATCCATAGATTTATGTCTTTCATGAGACTGCTGAATAGGCCACTGGCCCGAAATTCTTCATAGCTAGCGCTCCTTAGGTTATGAATATCGGTGCATGTCAAAGCAGAGGCCTCAGAAGTCTGGCTAGCGCCCTGCTTAGTCCCATTCGTCGAGCGTACAACACACGAAGAAGTGTCCTTAACTCTCAAGTATGCGACGTGCTTGGTTTCGCGGTCCAAGTCCGTCGATTTAGGCTCCTTCCCCTCTGCCGGTAGGTGCGAAGTGTGGTAGGTACTACGAGCCCTCTGCCCCATTCGAATCTCTCTCTTTTTTTTCGAATGGTTCACCGGTTCCACCGTATGCTCTCTGGGTTGAATTGAGTACGCAGTGCGCTTCTGATGCTGTTGCCACTTCGTGGCCTGGTTTCCTCAATGTCCTGGCACATACGATTTTCGACGTCGCTGTACGAGGGAAGACGTTGTGCGATCGATCTTGTAGCGGATCGGCCTTGCCGAACACGTCCGGGCAATTATCCCACCAGCATCTCACGTTCACGAGTATTCCGTTCAGCTGCGTATCAGAGACACGGTCGGGGTTCAACCAAGGGCTGGCTATTCCCAGTGATCCCCTTTCACGACGAGCTTGAGTCTTCGCAGCGAGTTCTTCACTACGAGTATCTTCAACGGCGTTGAATAAGTCGTGTCCGTCTCGTTGTGGACTTCTACAACGTCTCATTTATTTGACATATTGATTGTACAAATGAGCAGTTCATACGGTGACTCAAACGGTCGCCCCAAAAATAAGAAATAAAATAGACACAAGGTAAAATCGTATATCAAAACGACTTCTGGCATCATCAAAAGGGATAGGGGTCAAAACTTCAATCTGATTTGCACAGACTTACTGAAGTGCCCTCCGAACCGTGCGAAATAGTTGCCCATTACACGGCTCACTAACTCTACTTGCTTTGAGTTCTCTTACCTATTTGGCGGGGTTTCACTGGATCAAGTGACCAGTTTCCCCCGTGGACTTCCAGGCAACCTCAGGACACGAAGTGGGCGAAGCCGAAGGCCTGACTGAGTCCACGCAAGAAAGACGAGACATTGGATCTCGTACTCGACTAATTATGTTTTGTACTAGAAAAAAGAGTTTCTGTTTTTCGTCTTGGGACATGGGAGCCTCTATTCTAGCAAGTTTGACCAGCACTTTTTCATGACCCGGGGACCAATTCCTCGAGTAAGTGCTTCGAATTCTTCTAGGCAAGTCTTTGGGGTTACTATATAGAATTCCAACCTGACGGTTGCCTGGGAGTGCCTTTTCCACTCACTGATTTTTGCCAATCTTCTACAGTTTGGTCAGTGATTCCAAGCGGAATTTTCTCTGGTTTCGCACTTAAACGTTTACCCAGATCCCTTCCCGCGATCTTGAATACTTGAGCTCTAGTTCCAAGTTTGAATTTTGCTGCGTACATTTTGGCCAGAGAGTGACGTAAAATAGTGGAAAAATACCACATGATACGGCGTCTGTTCTGTGCGTGTCGGAACCACTCGTTCAATCCTCTTAGAATAGCATTAATCCTAAAGTTAGTTTCACTTTGAGGAAAGTGCATATATCCAAAACATGGTTGTGGCTCATTCCCTTTGAGGAAACCTTGGGTTTGAAGTCTTTTGATGTATTTAGCGGTATCCGCAAAGACAGTCAAATTCTTACGCGCGAAAGCGCCTTCGTGGGATTCAGACGCGAAGCGTCTGCTCTTCGAGCCGTAAGGTTGCCACCGCATACTTCGAAAGATGTTGTGGCCAAGGAAAGGTACTCCTTTCGACACATGGGTAATATGGGTTTTGTCCATACTCAGTGTTAATTGGAGTTTGTCTCTAAGGAACGATTCCAATTCAGATCTCAGTTTCACTGCTTCTGATCGTGGACCAGAGATTGCTACTAGAAAATCATCTGCGAAGCGGATGTAATGCATCCTTCGGCGGTTCGTGGGATTCAGACGCGAAGCGTCTGCTCTTCGAGCCTTGTTATATTCACGGATAGTTGTTTCTATAAAGTGGTCGAGTTCATTAAGGTATATATTTGATAGTAGGGGACTAAGGCCGAAGGGCCTGGCGGCGCCTATGGTCGCCTCTTCAATCTCTCCGTGTGGCATATGAAAAAAAGCTTGTAGTCCAGAGCGGATTAGTTTTAGAATCCGTTTATCTCGGATTGTTCGCCGGATGATCTTATACAGAGTTCCATGATTTACGGCTCCAGGGCCTTCGGCCTCCAGGGATCCTTCAATATACCATTGCGCACCATGAAAGGTACCCATTATAACATTAAGGGCCGTGTGAGCACTACGTCCCGGTCTGAAGCCATGTGAATAAGTGGAAAAGCGGGGTTCATAAATAGGTTCTAAGATCATTCTAAGAACTTCTTGTACGATCCTGTCCTGGAAGCATGATACTCCCAGTGGACGCTTTTCGTTCTTCCCAGGTTTCGGAATACGAGTTGCTCCCCATTCAAATTCTCCTTTGACTATCGCGTCTCGAAGCTTCAAAAGCTTTTCAAGCGAGGTACCGTCAATAGTTGTTTGATCGGGGCCCGGAGTCACCTTTTGTGATAATTTATATGCGATTATCCAGATTCCGATGTTTCGCAGAAAACCTCCAAGATCATAGTAAACCCGAAAGGGTTTTTTGTAACTGTGAATCCAAAGGCCTAGTAAAGAGTCAACTCCATACCGTACATTTTCGGTCACATCCACTCCGGGATCCAAGGGAGTTGTTCCTTCAGGCTGTGTAGAGTAAAACCTGCTTAGGCTAAGCAGATACCTAGACCCCTTCCCGTTTACTGGCGAAGTAGCCAGTGCTTTCCTGTTACCAGGTCTCTTTCGAGTTAGGCAGGTACTACGGGTCCTCTGACTTCCAGTAAAAAAATCATTCGACTGGATCTCGCCGGTATCACCTATAGGCTGTAGCGCTTCGAGATGTCGTTTAGTCGTCTGTCCCCAATACGATAGGTGATCTGCCCCCATGTAGTATTTCACCACTCCGACTAAGGCCTTGCTGGTTTTGACCAACAGCAGGCAGAGGGCCGAAGGCCAGCGTGCATTCGCGTGCTTCCCCAAGTGCACAAGGCCGAAGGGCTGCAGGGTATGCTTCCCCGAAAACGACCGCTCTTCGAGCCTCATCTCGTATAAGCGCCAGGGGGCTTGCATCACAGCTCCAGGCACGAAGTGCAGCATGCTGGACACGAAGTGCAGCATGCTGGACACGAAGTGCAGACGCTTCGCGTCTGCTCTTCGAGCCTCTATGAATGTGCTTTTATGGCATGCTTTGTTTCCTCTACTGTTGCCAGTTGAAGGTAAGCCATATGCCCCTAGTGTGAAGTTCGGTCGCACACTTTGATAACTATAGGTGACCTTACGGCCGCCCTCAAAACCACATTCGTAAGCTGACAGTTTTTCCGGATAAGTTAGGCTGGATGAAGAAGCAAATAAGAAAGAAAGGCCAATTAAGATCAAAGAAAGTAGTAAACTAATGACCAAATACACACAAATAGGTGCAAACTCCATAAACCAATCACACTTTGTTTTGTGAGGAGAATAGTTCCAATGGTAGAACAATGGTCTCCAAAACCATAGGTTAAGGGTTCGAATCCCTTTTCTCCTGTAATGTAATTATAATGAATGTTCCTATATCAAATCAAACAAACCTTTCATTTCATAATAATTGGAGAATTCAATTCAAGCGTATCGTATATATATGAAGAAAGCATAGATAGATAGACGACTGGCGGAAGAGGGATTCGAACCCCCGACATGCGAATTATGATTCCGCTGTTCTAACCTACTAAACTATTCTGCCTTGAACCACTTGACATTTATTTCCCCTGGTGGGGTTTGTTTTTCAACGCTACCCCACCCAAAACAGTCACAAAGATATAGAAAAATGGTGAATTAACCCGAGTGAGTTGCTAAGAAACTCTGAGTAAATTTTTGACAAAAGTTAGCCAGTTGACTATCGATTTGTTCAGTGATTGTTTTTTGTTGTGCAATAGCAGAAAGCAAACTTGGATCAATTGATTTCAACAACTCTTGTTCATATTTCAGAATTTGAGAAATCTGAATTTGATCTAAATAACCTTTGACAGCCGCATAAATAACAACAACTTGCTTTTCAATCGAGATTGGACTATATTGTGGTTGTTTCAACACTTCTGTTAGTCTCGCGCCACGGTTTAATAAATATTGAGTGGCAGCATCAAGATCTGAGCCAAATTGAGCAAAAGCAGCTACTTCACGATATTGTGCAAGTTCTAGTTTAAGACTACCGCACACTTGTTTCATAGCTTTCAATTGAGCTGCAGAACCTACACGACTTACAGACAATCCTACATTAATAGCAGGTCGGATTCCACGATAAAACAGTTCTGTTTCCAAAAAGATTTGTCCGTCCGTAATGGAGATTACATTGGTAGGAATATAAGCAGATACATCTCCAGCTTGTGTTTCGATAACAGGTAAAGCAGTCAGACTACCTGCACCAGCTTGGTCTGACATTTTGGCAGCTCTTTCTAATAAACGAGAATGTAGATAAAACACATCTCCTGGGAAAGCTTCTCGACCTGGTGGTCGACGTAACAATAATGACATTTGTCGATATGCCACTGATTGTTTACTTAGATCATCATAGATAATTAGAGCGTGCATTCCATTGTCTCGGAAAAATTCTCCCATAGCACAACCTGCATAAGGAGCAAGAAATTGAAGAGGAGCAGGATCTGATGCAGTGGCTGCCACAATAATAGAATATTCTAAAGCACCCGCTTCTGAAAGAATTTTCACTAATTGTGCTACGGTCGAACGCTTCTGACCAATTGCTACATACACACAATACAGCTTTTCTTTCTCAGAGGCACCTTTTGCATTGATCTGCTTCTGATTCAATATAGTATCAATAGCTATAGCAGTCTTACCTGTTTGTCTATCTCCAATAATAAGTTCTCGTTGACCACGACCTATTGGAACAAGGCTATCCACCGCTTTTAATCCTGTTTGCATTGGTTCATGCACAGATTTACGTGAAATAATTCCCGGAGCTTTGACTTCTACACGTCTTCGCTCTACAGCGCCTAAAGCACCTTTTCCATCAATAGGTACTCCTAACGCATCAACAACACGACCCAACATAGATCTTCCTACAGGAACATCTACAATAGATCCAGTACGTTTGACAATATCTCCTTCTTTAATGGCAGTATCACTACCAAAAACCACAATTCCTACACTCTCATTTTCTAGATTCAGTGCCATTCCTTTAACACCACTGGAAAATTCGACCATTTCTCCAGCTTGAATCTTGTTCAATCCATAAACACGTGCAATTCCATCTCCTACCGAAACCACTCGACCGATTTCATCCACTTGTAATTTGGTGTAATAATTTGTAATTCTTTGTTCTAATAAAGTAGATAGTTCCGCTCCAGCAAATTTGTTCATAAATTTCATGCTCTCTTCTCACCCGGGATTACATTTTTTTTTGATTAGTTCTATCCATCTCCAGGGACCCAAGGACTCGAAAAATCAAAATAACGAAATTCTTGAGTCATTTCAATAGGCTCAGAAATCACACGTTTCTCTGAATCATCGTATCGTACTTCCACATATCCACTTAAGGGAAAGTCTTTTCGTAACGGATGACCCTCAAAACCATAATCTGTTAATATACGACGTAAATCAGGATGGTTGGAAAAATACACACCAAACATATCCCATACTTCTCGTTCCCACCAACCAGCTGCCGGAAATATTTTGACTACTGAACAGATGGGAGTTATTTCATCTACACGTGTATGTACACGAAGACGTGAGTTATACTGAATACTCAGTAAGTTATACACCACTTCAAATCTATCTTTTCGAGAAGGATAATCAACTCCACAAATATCGATTAAAACTCGAAATCTTGTGTTCGTATGATTTTTTAAAAAAAAGAACATTTGAAAAAGATTGTCTGGGTTGGTATATATACAAATTTCCTTTTTTGATATTTTAGATTTGTTAATCCATTTTGGTAAAGTAGCTATCAAAGATTTGAAAAACAATTGATTGTGCACAAGCTGCGCTCCTTTTTTTATTTTGGGTTTGGGTGTTTTGCACTTCTATTTAGTATGATCTTTGAACAAATTAAATAAAATACGCTTTGGATGCAAAAAAAGCCAAAATTGATGAAAATAAGAAAAACGCTTATTCAGAAAAAAACACAACATATTGAAAAAAGATTTCCGTATACTATTTTGTTTCATTGTAGTGGTTTGACTAGCCAACAATGGCGACAATTGAAGAATCTTTTATATGTCACTCATGGTCAAACTTTGTTTCAACCAAGTGCTTTCTCTTCGACCCTTCATGATAGCGCAGGACCTACCTGTATTTTGTACTTGACTGACTCTTGCGAGCCTCCAGGCACAAAGTGCAGCAATTCGGACATCTCCGCCGAATTGCTGGACACGAAGTGGTGGCCAAAACTGCTTCAAAATGTATCCTATTTAGAATCTCAAAAGAATCTAGTCTTATTATACGGTCAATATCAGTATACTTTGGTTAATCACATGGATATAAAAAAAAGTACTACTTTAGAAAAAGTATCTATATCTCAGCAATTTTTTTTTTATATGTTGTACCCAACTCACTCTTTATGTGGTTGTTTGAATCAATTAACTTAGATTCATTGACTTCAGTCAATGAATATGAATAACTGTCGCCAGCTTTGGCTGGATTTAGGCTCGCCAGAGTTCAGATGCAAGAGGCGAATAACGGGAGTTGAACCCGTGTTTTCAAATTCACAATCTGACACTTTGACCTATTAAGTTATATTCGCCGAAATGTGGTCCCGACTCGCTCGAACCGACGAAGTGTTTTAGTCTGTCGTGTTTACCATTTTCACCAAGCGAGTATGCTCACTATCGGACTTGAACCGATAACCCGTAGGAACAGATTTTAAGTCTGTCGTGTTTACCATTTTCACCAAGTGAGCTTGATTTCAAACTAAACAGACTCAATCATGCAAAACACGGGACGCCTTTAAATTACCATCTATGTGTTTGATGATTGATTTTCAAGAGTTTCTATGGAATCAACTATCACGATCGTCAATCAAAAAAAAAGATTTGAAATATGTATTTACTTATTGTAGTCTTACCTCTACTCGGTAGTTTAGTAGCAGGCGTGTTTGGTCGCTTTCTTGGTTCACGAGGGGCTGCCTTGGTAACAACCACTTGTGTTTCAATTTCTTCAGGTCTGTGTTTCATAGCTTTTTATGAGGTTGCACTGGGAGCCAGTGCTTGTTATATCAAATTCGCACCATGGATTTTGTCAGAAATGTTTGATGCTTCTTGGGGTTTTCTGTTTGATACTCTGACTGTGGTTATGTTAATTGTGGTCACTTTTGTCAGTAGTTTAGTTCATATTTATTCAATCTCATATATGTCTGAGGATCCTTTTTTGCCTCGATTTATGTGCTATTTATCTATTTTTACTTTTTTTATGCTCATGTTAGTTACCGGGGATAACTTGATTCAAATGTTTTTAGGATGGGAAGGAGTAGGTCTCGCATCATATTTGTTAATTAATTTTTGGTTTACACGACTTCAAGCAAATAAAGCAGCTATTAAAGCAATGCTTGTGAATCGAGTAGGTGATTTTGGATTAGCTCTTGGTATTATGGGTTGTTTTGCTATTTTTCAAACAGTAGACTTTTCAACCATTTTTGCTTGTGCTAGTGCCTTTGTGTGGGAACCTTCTTTCATTTTTTTGAATATGAAAATTCATGCACTAACTGCTATTTGTGTTTTACTCTTTATTGGAGCTGTAGGAAAATCCGCACAAATAGGACTCCATACTTGGTTACCGGACGCTATGGAGGGCCCTACCCCAGTATCAGCTCTGATTCATGCAGCTACTATGGTAACAGCAGGTGTTTTCATGATGGCAAGGTGTTCTCCCTTATTTGAATACGCACCCAAGGCTTTAATTGTGATTACTTTTGTGGGAGCTATGACATCCTTTTTTGCGGCAACTACAGGAATTTTACAAAATGATTTAAAAAGGGTTATTGCTTATTCTACTTGTAGCCAATTAGGTTATATGGTATTCGCTTGTGGTATCTCCAATTATTCTGTGAGTGTATTTCATCTGATGAACCATGCTCTTTTTAAAGCATTACTTTTTTTGAGTGCAGGTTCTGTGATTCATGCAATGTCTGATGAACAAGATATGCGCAAAATGGGAGGATTAGCTTCTTTGTTACCTTTTACTTATGCTATGATGCTAATAGGCAGCATGTCTTTAATTGGATTTCCTTTTTTAACTGGATTTTATTCGAAGGATGTGATCTTAGAACTTGCTTATACTAAATATACCATAAGTGGTAATTTGGCTTTTTGGCTTGGAAGTCTTTCTGTATTTTTGACTTCTTATTATTCTTTTCGTTTACTTTTTCTAACTTTTCTTGCTCCAACCAATGCTTTTAAGCGAGACATCGAAAGATGTCATGATGCTCCTACTCTGATGGCAATCCCTTTAATACTTTTGGCTTTTGGAAGTCTTTTTGTAGGATATTTGGCCAAAGATATGATGATTGGTTTAGGTACTCATTTTTGGGCAAATTCTATTTTCATACTACCAAAAAACGAAATTATGTTTTCGTCAGAATTTGCCACTCCAAGAATGATGAAACTAATACCCATTTTGTTTAGTGCTATAGGCGCATTTTTGGCGTATCGTGTTAATTTTTGTGCAAATAAATTTATATATGTTTTGAAAACTAGTACACTAGGCACGAAGTGCTATTGTTTTTTGAACAAGCGATGGTTATTTGATAAGGTTTTTAATGATTTCATAGCTAAATCATTTTTACGTTTTGGGTATGAAGTTTCTTTGAAAACTTTAGACAAAGGTGCTATTTCCATTTTGGGTCCCTATGGAATTTCCACCACATTTCGAAAATTAGCAAAGCAAATAAGTACACTTCAAAGTGGCTTTGTGTACCATTATGCTTTTGTTATGTTAATCGGGTTAACCATATTTATTACCATCATAGGTCTTTGGGACTTTATTTCATTTTGGGTAGATAATCGATTGTATTTTATTTACTTATTGAGTTTTCTATTTATTCATCTCGAAAGAGACGTAAGAACCAACTAAAAACTTGTTGAAACCACCCAAAAAAAGCAAACACATATGTTACAAATTTGTGCTCCATTATTTGACAATCTGAGTGGTCTTATCAAGTGGCCTCTTTTAGGGGCCCTCATCGTTTTACTTATTCCTAACTCGAAAATACGGTTGATACGAAGTATTGCCTTTTGCACCTCTTTGATAACTTTTTTATACTCTCTGTTGTTTTGGATACAATTTGAGAATTCTACAGCTAAATTCCAATTTGTTGAAACAATACGATGGCTTCCTTACTCAAATATCAATTTTTATATAGGTCTAGATGGGATTTCTTTATTCTTTGTGGTGTTGACTACGTTCTTAATACCTATTTGCATGTTAGTAGGTTGGTCTAGTATTCAAAATTACAAGAAAGAGTACATGATAGCTTTTTTAGTTCTGGAAGCTTTCATGATTGCTGTGTTTTGCATGCTAGATCTTCTACTTTTTTATGTGTTCTTTGAAAGTGTTTTAATCCCTATGTTTATTATTATAGGGGTATGGGGTTCTAGACAGAGAAAAATACGAGCAGCATATCAGTTTTTCTTATATACTTTACTTGGATCCGTTTTCATGCTTTTAGCTATTTTATTGATTTTGTTTCAAACGGGAACCACTGATTTACAAATCTTATTAACAACAGAATTTAGCGAACGACGTCAAATATTGCTATGGATTGCTTTTTTTGCATCTTTTGCAGTGAAAGTACCTATGGTACCAGTTCATATTTGGTTACCTGAAGCTCATGTAGAAGCACCCACCGCTGGATCTGTTATCTTAGCGGGAATTCTCTTAAAATTGGGAACTTATGGTTTTTTAAGATTTTCAATACCAATGTTTCCAGAAGCTACTCTTTATTTCACTCCTTTCATTTATACTCTTAGTGTGATTGCTATAATATATACTTCCTTAACTACATTAAGACAAATCGATCTGAAAAAGATCATTGCATATTCTTCAGTAGCTCACATGAATTTTGTCACTATTGGCATGTTTAGTCGGGCGGCCGTTAGGTCACCTATTGTACAAAGACGCACGTGGCCGTATTTCGTGTGTAGGGCATGGGACTCATCACAATCCCGCAAGGGAAGAGAAAACATAGCATGTTCCAAAAGCGCTGTTGAGGTTTTTGCGTCGCCATCTTGATAAATAAAATAAGATTGCCCAAGAATACAGTGCGAGCCCGCTGACGTTTACAGAGTTGAGCCTGTTCTGGCGAATTGGAGTCACTTTCGGATCAAAGCGTCCTACAGTTAACCCGTATTTTATATTATACTATACGTGGGGAAGCGCGCGAACGTACGCTGTTTGTTATACTTCCTGCCTGCCATTGAAACTAAGTGGTAAGGTCCAAATCGGCGGATACTGACCGTATGGGAGTTGATTACCCATCTATTGAATTGATTGGGGGACAGGTGACTAAACAACAACTTACAACGTTAAAGCCTATAGGTGATACCGGCGAGATCCAACTGGTTGATGTACCTATTGGAAGTCAGAGGACCCATAGTACCTGCCTAACCCGAAAGGGACCTAGTAATAGGAAAGCACTGACAATCTCATCAGTAATCGGGAAGGGGTCTATGCATCTGCACAACGCAGATTTCATTCTACGACATAGAGACCGGTTTAATATTGGATCTTTGGACTTCAAGTTTTCGAGTGGACATACCACAATCTTCTAATATTGTAGCTATATGCTATATATAAAGGGTAAACCAGGCGCCTGGACCTGACAATAAATGAAATAAATACCACACGTGTTTGTAAGTTACAAACGGGATGCGGTCAGGTGAGTTTGGGGAGCGACGAGTCGCTGCGGCGGCGCCCAGGCGACTCTGGCGATAGATCAGACGCGAAGCGTCTGCTCTGGCGAGCGGAGTGGAGTGAGTGCCAGGATAGAATCGTACAAGAAGTGAACCACGAATCTCAATTCTCTCGTCTAGACCCAAGCAAGTGCACACACAGCCCAAGGCCAAGGGCACAATTCTTCCAGTCATGGTATTATGTATAGTATCATCCAGAACGACCTCGAACCGGATTGGAATCGAAAATCCATATATTATATATGCCAGAAGGAAGAAAAGTGGTAAAGTCTGAACGGTCTGGATTATTCATTGAATTAAAAGAAAGCGTACAGGTAGCTCGCGCGCAAGGCCGCGAAGCGGCGCGAAGCGTAGAAACATAAATAAAGTCCGCCGAATGGAGAATGGAATACATACCTTTATCATTTGTAGCCTTCGATTATATGTCTTATCTTCATATATATAAGTATGGATCAAATACATTTCGTCCCACATATATCGATGAGATATATATCGACTACGATGGCTTACTATCTATAGATAGATGCCAATTGGAGTATGTATTGTATTTGTATTGTATATAGACTTGAATACATACAATGTCACGGGTCTCACTTCACTCATGAACAAACTAAATCCTTCTCCGGGTCATATACGTATGTATTCCGTAATCTGGCGAAATACAAAAATAAATCGTCTGTATACGTGATCCTATGGAGAGCGTTTTCTTTTCTTTCCTTCGGCCTCTCACTCACTCCACTCACTCGAAGACTGGAACTACGAAGCAAGTAGAATAGAGAGCCGTATGATAGGTGACTATCTCGTACGGTTCGGAGAGGACTCGAGTACCGCTGGCATGTTTTGCTCAGTGGGGAAGTTTCACTCTATTGAATATACAAGGAATTGAAGGTAGTATTTTACTCATGTTAAGTCATGGACTGGTTTCTTCAGCCCTTTTTTTATGTGTAGGTGCTTTATATGATCGACATAAAACCCGACTTGTTAAATATTATGGAGGTTTAGTCAGTACAATGCCTATCTTCTCTACTATTTTCCTGTTTTTTACTTTAGCCAATATTAGTCTGCCAGGCACTAGTAGCTTTATTGGTGAGTTTTTGATTTTAGTAGGCGCTTTTCAAGCTGCGCCCAACGTGGCAACATTAGCAGCCATTGGAATGATTTTAGGAGCAGCTTATTCCATTTGGCTCTATAATCGTGTTGTGTTTGGAAATTTAAAGCCGTATTTCATTCATAAGTTCTCCGATTTAAACAGAAGAGAATTTTTCATGTTTTTACCTTTTGTAATTGGAGTTGTTTGGATGGGTGTTTATCCTGAGGTATTCCTAGAGTGTATGCATACCTCTGTAAGTAATTTAGTACAACATGGGAAATTTGGGCCCTAAAGGGCCTTTGTATTTGACCGGCGACCAAAAAAGAGAAGATAGCCATGTTTGACAATGATTTTTTAGCCATCTTTCCAGAAATCTTTCTTATAAATGCCACTATCTTATTACTTATCTATGGAGTGATTTTGAGCACTTCAAAAAGATATGATTATCCACCATTAGTGCGTAATGTGGGATGGTTGGGTTTACTGAGTGTTTTGATGACAATTCTATTGCTGATCAATAATCCTTTAACCACTGCTAATCTGTTTTATAATAATCTAATCATAGATAATTTGACCTATTTTTGTAAAATCTTTCTATTGTTTGGTACTGCCAGCACCATTTTGATGTGTTTCGATTATTTCAAACAAGAAACTTTGAATGCTTTTGAATCTATGGTGTTAATTCTACTCTCTACTTGTAGTATGCTTTTCATGATCTCATCTTATGATTTGATTGCCATGTATTTAGCCATCGAACTTCAAAGTTTATGTTTTTATGTTATTGCAGCATCAAAACGAAATTCTGAATTCTCTACAGAGGCTGGATTAAAATATTTCATTTTAGGTGCCTTTTCCTCTGGGATTTTCTTATTCGGTTGTTCTATGATTTATGGATTTACAGGAGTTACCAATTTTGAAGAATTAGCCAAAATTTTGACTGGTTATGAAATGACTTTTTTTGGGACTCAATCGAGTGGTATTTTCATGGGAATTTTATTTATTGCTGTAGGTTTTTTATGGAAAATAACTGCAGTTCCTTTTCATATGTGGGCACCTGATGTATACGAGGGTTCTCCTACTTTTGTCACAGCTTTCTTTTCTATAACACCTAAGATTGCTGTTCTTGCAAATATGTTACGTGTGTTTCTTTTTAGTTTTTATGATCCAACATGGCAAACAATCTTCTTTTTTTGCAGTATTGCTTCCATGATATTAGGAGCATTAGCCGCAATGGCTCAAAACAAAGTCAAAAAACTTTTAGCTTATAGTTCTATTGGCCATGTAGGTTACCTTTTAATTGGTTTTTCATGTGGAACTATCGAAGGTATACAGTCTTTACTAATAGGTGTTTTCATTTATGTAATAATGACCATCAATGTATTTGGAATAGTTTTAGCTTTACGCCGTTTAAAATATATAGCGGATTTAGCCGCGTTAGCGTTGACGAATCCTATTTTAGCTATTACAATGTCTATTACTATGTTTTCATTGGCAGGAATACCTCCATTAGCAGGATTTTGCAGCAAATTTTATCTCTTTTTTGCTGCTCTAGGTTGCGGAGCTTATTTATTAGCCTTAATAGGAGTAGTAACCAGCGTTATTAGTTGCTTTTATTATATACGTTTTGTGAAAGTCATGTATTTTGAAACACCTAAAACATGGATTTTCTATAAACCAATGGATCGTGAAAAATCTTTATTGCTTGCTATTACTCTCTTTTTTATCACTTTTTTTTTCTTATATCCTTCTCCTTTATTTTTGGTTACTCATCAAATGGCACTAAGTCTGTGCCTGTAAGTTTCGAGCGGAGACGAAACTTCGTAGTAATAAAATAAATATAAATACGCGCAGCTAACTAAATGCCATAAAGGCTGCGCGTACTCGGGCTTGGTTGGTGGTGATTTCTATATGTACATTCTCTATTTACCACCAACGATAATGAGAAAAGCTACGATTTGATTCAGCTAATTTATGAAGATCATCTCTTTTTTTTCTAGCAAATCCTTGTTTTTTCGAAGCATCCTGTATTTCAGCAGATAAAGATTGATCTAAACTTATGTTTTTTTTTGTCAAACGTCGTCTCCACAAGGCGCCTTCAAGAATCCACCGAAGAGCTAAGGTTTCTTGACGACTCTTTGGTATAATGGATGGGACTAATTGGGTGGTTCCGGAGATTCTGACTTTTCTTACTTCTAAAATAGGTTTGACATTTTCAATCGCGTTAACAAAATGCGTGATTACATTCATAGACAAGTTCTCATTAGCTAGACAATAGAAAGTTTTATAAACAATAGCACGAGATTTTGTTTTTTTCCCATGAATCATACAAATGTTGATAAATTTTTGTATCAATTGTTGTACCTTGCAATTCTCTAAAATCAAAGGCTCGAAGAGCGAGACTTGTGAGATTTTTCGGTTCATATTTCAATTTTGGGTTTTTTGGTACCATATTTTGATCTGCCTCGACGTCGATTAGGAATTCCTTGTAAGTCTTTCACTCCTCGAATACAATGGTATTTTACACCAGGCAAATCTTTGACTCTACCTCCTCGAACCATAACAATAGAGTGCTCTTGTAAATTATGGCCTTCTCCCGGAATGTATGCAATAACCTCATTTCGATTGGTTAATCTCACTTTAGCTATTTTGCGTAAAGCTGAGTTGGGTTTTTTTGGTGTTCTTGTAGAAACACGAAGGCATACTCCCTGCTTTTGAGGACATTGATTTAAAGCTCGAGTACGTTGCGTACGTCGTTTTGATTCTCTACCATGACGAATTAATTGATTCATTGTAGGCATATGTGTGGTTTTGTTTTTTGTTAATTAAATTAATGCAACTGACAGGCTTCGGTAGTGTGAGTGACCGACCCTTTGATATGATAGATATCATATCATATATATCCCTTACGGGATTTGAACCCGTGTCTTCGCCATGAAAAAGCGATGTCCTATACCCCTAGACGAAAGGGACCTCAGAATGAATGAATGTGCTTGTAGCTCAATTGGATAGAGCACCAAACTACGGATTTGGGGGTTGAGAGTTCAAGTCTTTCCAAGCATGGGCCTATAACTCAGTTGGTTAGAGTATACGCCTGATAAGTGTAAAGTCAGTAGTTCAAATCTACTTAGGCCCACTCTGCTCTGCTGGCGAGCCGCGCTCGCAAGACGTTTTCTTTTCTTTTATTTTCTTTCCTTCGGCCTCTCATCCATCTCACGGCGCACCACGGAGTGGATTGATGGCGGAAATAGCTTAATGGTAGAGTATAGCCTTGCCAAGGCTAAGGTTGAGGGTTCAAATCCCTTTTTCCGCTCGTCAGCTTCGCTGCCTGGCCAAGAAAAGAATGGAGCCGACACCACCCCACCCTGGGGTGGGTGGGAAAGATGAACGCTTCGCGGCGGTTGTGTCACCAGAGGCCACGAAGTGAAAGTGGTTAATGAAGATTTAAAGCGTCATTTAGGTAAATACATATTAGAATAGTAAAAACATAAGCTTGTAATACAGCAACACCTAACTCTAACCCAGTTAATGCGAAAACAATGAGAAAAGGTGCAAGATGAGCTAAATACATGATACCTCCCATAGACAACATAGTCCAAGCAAAACCACTCAAAATCTTCACTAAACTATGACCAGCCATCATATTGGCAAATAAACGTATTCCTAGACTTAGTGCGCGAAAACAATAAGAAATTAGTTCAAGAAGTACTAAAAAAGGTGCTAGTGGCAAAGGTACGCCTTGAGGTAATAAAAAACTCAAAAAATGAAGTCCATGAGTTTGAAATCCCACTATAGTAACCCCAATAAAAAGAGATAATGAAAGACCAAAGGTGACCACAAAATGACTTGTCACTGTAAAACTATAAGGAATCATGCCAATAAGATTACAAAATAACAAAAAAGTAAAAGTGACAAAGATGAAAGGAAAAAATCGTTGTTTAACTGCTGGTACACCACTTATTTGTTCATTGACTAAGTTTAGAACGAATTCATAAATCATTTCAACAAAAGATTGCCAAGCATTGGGTACTAAATGACCTCCATTCATGGTGACAAAATGAAATAAAAGCAAAACTAAACTAATAGTGAGTAGCATAAACAAAGATGAATTAGTAAAAGAAAGATACAAGTTTCCTATATGAAAAGGAATCAATGGAATAATAGCAAATTGTTCTAGTGGACTAAAAGCCATTATGAATTCTCTTTTTTTTTTACGGAGCTTTTGATGATCGATCTCTCAAAGCCAAAGCAATCTAATATACTCGGAAAAAAGCAAAGGCCGTAGGCTCGCTAGCTAGAGAAAGATTAATCACTACAATGATACTTTTTTCTATTTTTTCAAGCATCGCTTTAGTTTCTGGCGTTATGGTTATACGTGCTAGAAACCCAGTTCATTCCGTTTTATTTCTCATTTTAGTATTTTGTAATACTTCAGGTTTACTTGTGTTATTAGGTCTTGATTTTTTTGCTATGATTTTTTTAGTTGTTTATGTAGGAGCTATTGCTGTTCTATTTTTATTTGTGGTTATGATGCTAAATATAAAGATAGCAGAAATTCACGAAAATGTATTACGTTATTTGCCTGTAGGTGGTATTATTGGACTTATCTTTTTGCTGGAAATTTTCTTAGTTGTAGATAATGATTACATTCCAATATTACCAACAGAATTGAGTACAACTGTATTTCAATATACTGTTTATGCTTCCAAAATACAAAGTTGGACGAATCTGGAAACTTTAGGAAATCTACTTTATACCACTTATTTTTATTTGTTTCTGGTTTCAAGTCTTATTTTATTAGTGGCCATGATTGGAGCTATAGTACTTACCATGCATAAGACTACTCAAGTAAAAAGACAAGATGTTTTTCAACAAAATATGATAGATTTTCAAAAGACTATCAAAAAAATACGACAATAGAAAGGTCTCTAGTAGCTCAGTGGTTAGAGCAAATGGCTGTTAAGTGCGCCGATTTTGACTTCTTTGTGGAGGATGTAGTTTGAACTACGACATTGTTCAGAACATGTCTAAAACAATACCTTACCTTATCCCAAGAGGCTCGACTCTTGCGAGAGCCGACGAAGGCCTCTAGCGAGCCAGGCTCGCCGCAGAGTTGGAAACAAATATAGGAAACACAGCATGGTATAGACAATTTAGAGTTAGGTTTCATAAGGAGCGAAGCCGCTCAAATTAGTTAAACGTCAACTTTGGAGACTTCCATTACTCCACAGGCCGTTGTGAAATCTCCGCCAACGCGGCCTGTGTTTTACATATGATTTTCTTTGTTAACAGGAGAATCATACTGATCATGTAAAACAAAGACCCTTAATACAGGCGATCCTAAGTGCAACGAAGTTGCCTCTACCAAGAAAATTCGGGAACGCCTTCAACTTTTGCTTTTTTCCGTGTGCCGGCACGAAGTGTGGCGTCAGAGTTTCCATAGTACATGAAAATGGAAGGGAAACAGTCAGTAGTCTTGCCAAACTGATGGAGAGCCGTGTGCTTGGAAATCTTGCACGCACGGTTCGGAGGGAAGCTTAGTCAGATTACACACACTGCTTACCCTATCTATTGGGTCGTTGGTTCGAATCCAACCTAGGGAGCTGTTCTGTGTTCAAAATTCTACTTATACGGCGACATTCTATTCTAATCTAATTTAATTAGCAACGAGACGTTGTACAAGCGCTTTGTTGCTTGCCTCTCTACTTGTGAAGCAGCCCGCTCTTATCTTACGGGCCCATCAACAAAACGAGAACATACAAAATGAAAAACGAATGGTTATTTCAGATTGCTTATATGGACGCTGCAGAGCCTTGGCAATACGGATTTCAAGATGCAGCCACTCCTATGATGCAAGGAATTATTGAGTGCGCCCAGGTCGCAGATCTCGATTGCAGGGCGGCTCTCTCTCTGCCACACCATCTCAAGCTGGCCCAGGCCAAGGGTGTGAGCTACACGTGCGTGGTATGCCTAGTGATAGGTCATGCCTGAAAGCAGCACGCGAAAGTCGAAGAACGGCTTCGATGAAGCAGAAGGTAAGGTTAGGATAACGGACTTGATACGTGAAGCCGGTCCCATTCCGGGCCATACGTTACTGTCCACGTCTCAAGCAGGCGGCGGCGGGCGTATACGTGGACAGTAAGCCACGGCTGAATTCGTGCTCGATGTCAATAGCGAGCCCGAGACTTGAGAATCCACGCGGCACTAGATTGCCTGAGAAGGTACTCACGCAAGGACCTAAACCTTCAGGAGACAATTCAATTCGAGATCGTGGGAACTGGGGAAATAACTCCACGGTGGTGGAGAATTCAGAGATCCCGTAGTAAGAATTGTCCTGTGCGGACCCTTAAGGGGATCAGCCTAAAACCGTTCTGTTCCGACACTGAGGTCTCGAACAAAACAATCAATCAACACGATCTAGATTCCAATCTAATACTCGATTGGTCGGACGGACCGTGTTCGTATCTCAGTCAAGGAACACGTGAAAGCCTGCAACATCACTCTCCACTGACTGTCTAGATGAATCCAAGATCTCATGGATACGAGACTGACTGGGCCGTTTGTAAATAAGAAAGAGGCGCAGAGCTGACGGATCTCATTCCAAGAAACAAATGCGAAGGCAACTGCGGCCTTCGTTCGGCAGAAAAGCGTCTGTTTTACGTCAGATATGCAGATGATTTTGTTCTATTGCTCACTGGCCGTCCGTAGAAGGCACGAAGTGCTCAGCCTAGACAAGACCCACCTCTAGCCTTTTTCCAGATATCTGCGATTCTCTTATCTGGCATCAGACGCGAAGCGTCACAGTGCAAGGTCAGGAAATCAATACTCTAGCTACACGTGGGTGATTCCGGACAAGTCGGAAGGCGCGAAGCGAAGCTGACAAACAGCTTCCCGAGCCCACAAACAAGGCTAAGGTTTTGGGGGGCGAGCTGCATGACGGGAAACTGTCACGTGTGGTTCTGAGGGCAGGCGTTCTGCACTGACCCCTATCCTACATCATGATATCTTTTTTTTCTTGATGGTGATTCTGATCTTCGTGTTATGGATGTTGGTTCGTGTTTTATGGCATTTTCACTATAAGAAAAACCCAATTCCAGAGAGAATTGTTCATGGAACCACTATAGAAATCATTTGGACTATTTTTCCTAGTATTATACTAATGTTCATTGCAATACCATCATTTGCTCTATTATATTCCATGGATGAGGTAGTAGATCCTGCAATTACTATCAAAGTGATTGGACATCAATGGTATTGGACTTATGAGTATTCAGATTATAATACTTCTGATGAACAATCACTTACTTTTGATAGTTATATGATTCCAGAGGATGATCTAGAATTGGGTCAATTACGTTTATTAGAAGTAGATAATCGAGTGGTTGTACCAGCCAAAACTCATTTACGTATGATTATAACATCTGCTGATGTACTTCACAGTTGGGCAGTACCTTCCTTAGGTGTCAAATGTGATGCCGTACCTGGTCGTTTAAATCAGACTTCCATCTTTATCAAACGAGAAGGAGTTTACTATGGTCAATGTAGTGAACTTTGTGGTACCAATCATGCCTTTATGCCTATTGTAGTGGAAGCTGTCTCTTTCAATGATTATGTTTCTTGGGTGTCTAATAAATTAGACTAAAAAACAAAGGAGCGAAGCAATGAGTATGAGTTCTCAAAAGCATCCTTATCATTTAGTTGATCCAAGTCCATGGCCTATTTTTGGTTCACTGGGAGCTTTGGCAAGTACCATTGGTGGTGTTATGTACATGCATTCTTATACAGGTGGTACGCTGTGCCTTAGTTTAGGTTTAGGAATGATTTTGTATACCATGTTTGTATGGTGGCGTGATGTAATACGTGAATCCACCTACGAAGGATATCATACATCAGTGGTTCAAGTGGGACTTCGTTATGGTATGATTTTGTTCATTGTGTCAGAAGTAATGTTTTTTGTAGCTTTTTTTTGGGCTTTCTTTCATTCAAGTCTGGCGCCTACCGTAGAAATTGGAGCTATTTGGCCTCCAAAAGGTATTGATGTGTTAGATCCTTGGGGAATCCCCTTTCTAAATACTCTTATTCTACTTTCATCTGGAGCTGCTGTAACTTGGGCTCATCATGCTATATTAGCTGGTTTAAAACAACAAGCCCTTTATGGCATATTAGCCACTATTCTTCTAGCTTTAGTTTTTACTGCATTTCAAGGAATGGAATATGTAGAAGCTCCTTTTACCATTTCTGATGGGATATATGGCTCTACATTCTTTTTAGCTACTGGATTCCATGGCTTTCATGTCATCGTAGGAACCATTTTTCTTATTATCTGTTGTGTTCGTCAGTACATGGGTCATTTTACTCGAAGACACCATTTCGGGTTTGAAGCTGCCGCTTGGTATTGGCATTTTGTTGATGTGGTTTGGTTATTTCTATTTGTATCTATTTATTGGTGGGGGGGTAATTAACACACACTTACCCCGCCCCGGGGCCCTTTACTTTAGGGCGCCGGGTCCACAGAACAGAGTCAATATTACTGTCCCAAATTGCCAATTTGAGTCTCTATATAGAAAGGCCACGAAGGAAGGAAGGAAGGAAGTGGGAACTTCTTTCTTTGTTAAGCGTAGCTAGTAGAAGTAGATACAATACATCTGGCGAAGTGGCACCCACGTCTATAGTGGGCACCTTTCTATTCTATATGAATCACTACTTAACAAAGTGAAGTTAAGGTAGCCATTCAAAGGCTACTAAAACACCAGATACAAAAACTACCCATGCTAATGATAAAGGCAAGAAGACTTTCCAGCCAAGTCTCATTAATTGATCATAACGATATCGTGGAAATGCTGCACGAACCCAAATATATAAAAACAGAAAGCCTTCGGCCTTTATACTGAACCAAATAGAGCCCGGAATCCAATAAAGAATAGCAATATTCATGATGGGCAACCAACCACCCAAAAATAATAGAGTACATAAACTACTCATTAATATCATATTAGCATACTCCCCTAAAAAAAAAAGAGCAAAACCCATGGAAGAATATTCTACGTTATAGCCTGCAACTAACTCAGCTTCCGCTTCTGGTAAATCAAAAGGAGCACGATTCGTTTCCGCTAAACAAGAAATAAAAAACAGAATCAATAAAGGAAAAAGGGGAATACCAAACCATATCTGTTTTTGTGCTATGACGATTTCCGTGAAATTACAAGAACCTACGCAAATTAATACAGTAATTATAATAAGACCAATAGAAACTTCATAAGAAACCATTTGAGCAGCAGATCGTAGTGCTCCTAGAAAAGCATATTTGGAATTACTAGACCAACCTGCTGTTATAATACCATAGACACCTAAAGACGAAATAGCAAATATGTAAAGTATACCTACATTTAAATCTGACAGTACCATACCATAATCAAAAGGTATTACTGCCCAAGCAACTAAACTTAACATAAATGTAATGACTGGAGCCATTATAAAGATGAATAAATTAGCACTACTTGGTAGAATAGGCTCTTTTATCATTAATTTCAAACCATCTGCTAAAGGTTGTAATAACCCAAACAATCCTACCACATTCGGACCTTTTCTACGCTGCATAGAAGCCATTACTTTACGTTCAGCTAGTACTAAAAAAGCAACTCCTAGTAAAAGTGGTATTATTATTCCAAGTATTTTGGCTAAAATGCCAATTATATACAATTTCATTTTGTTTGTTGTTTTTTGAGATGTTGTCAACGCATCAAGCCGCTTCTCAATTTATCACACGTACTATAAATAAAACAAGATTGAAACCCCACCCGAACGGGTGGGTAATTGGTACATATCATGCATGACATTCAATTCAAAATGAAAGCTATGCACAATGATTTTTGATAAGTTTTGCTTCTAGTTTACCAAGAAAGGGCGTAATTGCAAAGTATAAGAAAAAAAAAACTGATGCAATTTGTCCAATAGTTACATAGGGTGCTTCCACAGGTTGACATCCAATCCAGCCTAAAAGTAAACAATCTGCCACAAGTAACCAAAAAAGTTTTTGATGAATGGGTCTAAAAGTTGAACTTCGTACATATGAAGTGTTAATAAAAGGTAAAGCAAATAGTGAAACAAAGACAAGACCTATTGCAGCAACACCTCCTAATTTATTCGGTATACTACGAAGAATTGCATAAATAGGTAAAAAATACCATTCTGGCACTATGTGAGCTGGAGTTGACATAGGATTTGCAGGTATATAATTGTCAGGATGTCCCAATACGTTAGGTGCATAAAAAACAAAAATGGACAAAAATATTGCAAAGGCTACCCAACCTACTAAATCTTTGAGTGAAATAGCATAACTGACGCCTTCATAGATAGGCAGGCATCAGAGAGCCTTTCCCGAACCGTATGTGCAAGTTTCCTCGCATACAGCTCTCACGGAGGTCCTTAGTTAGCGACTGTAAGCCGGCAGAGGCTTGGTTGGCAACTGCGACCTGGACGCCGTGTGAATGATCAATCAAATCTGTGTTCTCCATAGGACCCTTTGTGATGTCTGGCATCAATCACTACTATGGTCCCTCCGTCGCCCCCAGTGTTTGCGGGCGATCCCGAATTCCAACCAATTGCGAACTTGGGATCCTTAGGTGTCCCCACATCTTTTTCTGGATCTGCTGCCTGCAGACAGTCTGTACGCTTTCTCCTGTGCGAACCCTCTACGTCCGAGTTCGTTACCGTTGACAGACCAGAAGTGGATTGGTTACCACTTGCCCTTCCTTATGTCGGCGGGATCCATGAACTTCACCATAGACCGAATAGCTCGCGAGCCTTTTCCGCTCTTTTCCAACATGCTGCGGTCCCCATCGAGTTGGTCCCAATTGGGTGAGTTGGATGCTTTAAGCCACATTGCGCGCCACATTGCGCAATGGGAGGTTGGCTAGGCTTTGATTGAATTGAAAGCCCATCGAAATTGGTTGTGAGACGGCGCACCGTAAAAATAGGGATAAAAAGCAATTTTATCTACAGAAGAGTTTATGCCCAATGGATTATTGGAACCATATTGATGTAAAGCAGCAATATGAAGAATACTAGCACCTGCAATTATAAAAGGAAGTAAGTAATGAAGACTAAAAAAGCGATTGTTAACCTAAACCATCTCATTGCTGATATGGCTCGGCTTCCGAACCATACGTGAGACTTTCGCCTCATATGGCTCTTCTCAGAATCTATTATACGTGGCCTCTATTTTTATGGTATAACCTAAGACTCCAGTAAATAAGGTCACCATCGAATGGACTGGAACGTACCACTTCGTGTTTGCAACTCTTTTTGATCCAACTCAATCGAATGAGATTGAACTGGCGCCTCGTGTCCTTGGACATGTAAGAGTCATACAAAACCCAATTGTCTCGGTATTTCTTACCGTGAAAACCAAGCCAAGTTTGATTCTCAGGGAAGTACTTATGCTTGATTCTTTGTCGACCCCAGGTAGGGTGTCTACGAAAGACCCATGCACGAAGTTGTTGAAATATCCGGAAATCCATACGGTGAAAGATTGCAGAGCATTCCGAAAACTTAAAGTAGTTTCCCCAACCTGAAATCAACGGAACCAAAGCACTGATGAGTCGGTGTACAGCGGAACCTTTGTGAGATTGTATTACAAAACGAGTTTGCGAAAGAAGTGTTTCCTGTGATTTCTTGGACGGAGCAACTCTGCCGTCATGTGCTAAGAAATGGAAACCCGTAGTTCTTTGAGTGCTGGGCACAAAGTGCAGGCCCATGGGTTGGAGCCATTGTGATAGGCGCGAAGCGGCGCCCTGAACAACTCTTCGAGCGTTTCGCGTCTGCTCTTTCTTATTACGCTTCGCGTCTGCTCTTGGAGCCTTGTGAAGAACAACGAAATCATCGGCGTATCTTACTAGGATAACTCGGCCTTCGGCTAATTGCTGAGCCGCATTCTCCATTCCGTGCAAAGCAATGTTGGCCAGTAAAGGCGCCAAAGGGCCAGGCCGGAAACCAGTCATAATGTCTGCTTTCAACCAGGCCTTAATTTGATTCCTCATCACAGGACATGAAATGTCTAGCTTTTCCAAGAGGCACGAAGTGTTGATTCGATGCCATTTAATGTCGGCTAAGAGCACGGCTTGCCAGGCATTAGCGAGGCTCGCCAGAGCTTCCATGGCATCTTCCGCTTCGCGGCCTGGCCTAAATCCATAAGAGTGAGGTTCAAAACGGGCTTCCCATTCGGGTTCTAGAACCATTTTAGCTAATGCCTGTTTAGCTCGATCCCTGCACTTTGTGTCCAGGCTGCACTTTGTGCCTCTTATTGAAGCATCGAACTTCAGTGTTCGAACTAATTCCATTGAGAATGAAGAGTTGTCCATAGTGACACGTCGAACGGCTAACAATCTGGCGTGTAAACTTTGTGCCAGTCTTGTCTGAAGTGCACGCATCTTACCATAATTCTTGTCTTTAGAGGCCTTGTAAATCCTGGTCTGGAATCTGAAGACAAAACTCTCGACTGAAGTCCAAGGAATTTTGGTTTTGCCCTGAACGTTTAAATACATTCTACTCATATAGCTTCTTTCCTTTCCAGTATTACATAAATTCAGATCCTAAGTCTCCAATTAAGAACCCCAGACGCGAAGCGTCTGCTGCTTATTAGAGAATCCTGTTCCTATCCAACGTATATATAGCTTGGCTAGCCTACCTCTTTAGACTCTGGTGTCGATCGAGGCCGAAGGGCGGAATTTCCCAGTTTCGAAATCGGATATTGATGAAAGCTTTAGACGCAAGATATACTCCGTGAGGTGGTTACATGGACGTAGATGATACGACCTCTCTTTCCATGTCCCTTGGGATGCTAACCGCCAAACCTCAAATTGACGGCCCCCTCTCAGTCAGTCCCTAAGTGTGGTCAGTACTCATAACGTTCGGGTAGCGAAGCTTACACTTGTTCAATAGTTCGTCGTGGCTTTCTTCCCTGTACCTTTCCGCTCGAATTCAGAGAGTTGCCAGCTCTCTTTTAAAGGTGCAGGAGTCTACTGAGCATCGCAGTCATAGGCAGCCGTGTTGCATCCGGTTTCAATTGTTGTCCATTTCGTGGGCAACGACCATTTCACGTCCTACGGCGTTTATAGGTCAACGGGTCACACTAAGGTTGCGTTATCCACTGAGAAGCCTCCCCATAACCAAGTTACTATGGTGTCTCCTACAACAGGTATTGCACTAGCTAAACTTGTAATTACAGTAGCTCCCCAAAAACTCATTTGTCCCCATGGCAACACATACCCAATAAAAGCTGTTACAATCATTAATAATAAAATGACCACTCCAAGACACCACACTAATTCTCGTGGACTGGCATAACTCCCATAATAAAGACCACGAAAAATATGAAGATAAACCACAATAAAGAATAGAGTGAAACTTTCACACCCACAGGTGATTACTCGAGTCCTCTCCGAACCGTACGAGATAGTCACCTATCATACGGCTCTCCAACTCAACTTACTGAAGATTAGGCGAGCGTCTGGATATAGGCCCCTTTCTCCAGTCTCATCCATTCATGCCACTTCGTGGCCCTTTTAGTTCTTCGTGGGCGATGTTGAGTATAGCCTGCGCTTATCAGACACTTAGATCCCTTCCCCAATTCAATTACATTGCGGCTAGGCTGCTGCTGTAAATAAAGGTACTACGGATCCTCTGCGATCCACCATTCATTTTGGTGGACTTCACCGGTATTACCTAAAGGCTGTGTTGTTACGAGATGTCGTTTCGCCTCCTGTCCCCAATTAATTGGGTAATCTGCCTCTTTCAATTCAATCCTAGGTGAGCATATCCACCACCCGGTAAGAGGCACCTCAGCGTACGATCGCGCGCTATAACTGGGGGTTGAGCAATTCCGAAAGATGCTTCGATTTACCATAACCAGGTTCATCTCGTAAAACAATAGTGAACTCGAACAAGCATCTTGGGTAGTTTGTGCTAGCGCGCTGCGATATCCCCTCACTTGTCCTTTTCCGGCATGCTCTTGTCCTGTCTCATTTCAAAGAATAAGTAAGCCGAATGTCCAGAGTGCAGAATTGAATTGATTGCACAGGCCGCGAAGCGGCGGTCGCCCTTTCTTTAATTCACTTCAGGTAACCTAACGGTCGCCCACATACTTGCTCCATTGGCGTGCATATATCGAAGTAGCCAGCCTCCTTGAACATCTCTCATAATATGTTCTACACTGTAGAAAGCTAAATCTACATGAGGCGTATAATGCATTGCTAAAAAAATGCCTGTAATTATCTGGATTACCAAACAAATACCAGCAAGAGATCCAAAACCCCACCAATAGCTGAGATTGCTAGGACTTGGATAATCTACCAAATGATTGTTGAATGTAGAAAATATAGGTTGTTTAAGAATCGATAGTCGTCTTGCCATAAATAGAATAGATCCTTCAATTCAATTATAGTATGATTCTAAGCTAAGACTTTATAACCGCGATTGAGGCCGCGAAGTTTGTTTGGTTTGGTCGGTCGCGTTATCTCATTGGAGTATAGCCAAGTGGAAAGGCATCGGTTTTTGATACCGACATGCAAAGGTTCGAATCCTTTTACTCCAGCGAAACGATTAATTCCAATTCAGTTTTTGTTTTGAAAGCTGACGTATTAAACTTCGGAAACCTCCAAAAGAAGCCAAAACAAAACCTATCCAAATACAAAAAATGAAAGGTAACTTCATTATGGTAGTATACCAACCAGTTTCAAAACTTCCAGTTCCTATCAAAGCATAGAGATCTGTGAAAAAGTTGGTATGTATAGCCACTTTAGTAGTACTGGTTTCTGGATTCGAAAAACAGAATCTTTTTTCTGGAAACATAACAAAGCTATCAACACTACGCGTCAAATCACTTGCTAAATCAGTGCTTTGCACGCAAGAGATCACTTTTTCAAAGTAATGATGCGCTGCTATCGCAGCCTTGGTGTCATGATTAGAAACACATGCTATGTTTCCACAAATGGATTGAAAAGTAGGTCCATGTAATTGATCAATACTTCGTAAACAACACAACCTTCCGTTGCCTATATTTTGTTCAAAACCAAAGTGCATGATTTGAGTAATTTGTATCTTTTTTGTATTGGATAAGATAACACCTGTAATCAAAATACAAACTCCTCCATGTGACAAAATCATATTCATTGGTGCAGAAGGTTTGAACAAAAAGAAACTGAAAAAGAGAGAAAAACAAAGAGCACAGCAGAAAGACTCTAGATACGACAAATCTGCAATTAACTTGATGAAAATTACATGAATAATAAATAAAACACACAAAAACACACTGTGATTGCTGTGCGCTTGCTGTGCACTTCTGTAATGTATATAAACTAAAACAAGTAGTAAACAAATAAAAATAGGTATTATAGTACCATTAAAGAAAGGAGCACCAGTGGAAACTTCTCTTTGAGCTAATAGATGAAAAAGCACAGGTGCCGCGGTACCACAGAGAACAACCAAACAAATTATACAAAGGAGCGTTAGCTGTAGTTTGAGAATCTGTTCGATTTCAGATAGGTGATCGTAGGCGCCAGTCGTTCTATTCTTTTTTAAAAGAGATAGGCTTGCCATAAAAAAAAAACTTAATAAAAAGATTCCTCGTTGCGAATCTGTGGCAAAGCTATGAACAGATGCAAGTAATCCCGAACGAACAAAAAAAGTACCTAAAAGACTGAATAAAAAAGTAACAATGTTTAGAAAGAAGGTCCAAGAATTCAACCGAAATGAAATGACTGAATGAATACAAGCTGTAGCTAATACCCAAGGCATCAAAGATGCATTTTCTACGGGATCCCAAAACCACCAACCGCCCCAACCTAGCTCATGATAAGCCCACCAACTTCCCAGTAGTATTCCTACAGTTAAAAAACACCAGCACGTTAAAATCCAAATTCGTATCAGTTTCCAATAGGCACTTCCAAGAGGTCGCGTTATGGTGCGAAGCACAGAACGTAAGATCACTGCCTTTCTTTTTCCACAGTGATCTTTCAGCTTCCCACTTTCATTGATTTCACGCGCAGTGTGTTTTTTTTGTTGAGTTCCGGATACACATAAACAAAAACCAATAGTACTGGCAACGTATCCTGCATAAATACAAGGAGGATGTATAGCCAATACGGGGTCTTGTAGTACAGGGTTGAATTCTTTTCCCGAATCAGTGCTTAAAAAGGAAATTCGAAGAAAAGGATTGGAGGTTAAACATAAAAAAACAGAGAAAAATAAAGCAATCCATTTGTGAATCATAAGAGGGGCACCAGTCAAGGCAACTTCGTTGCGAGTTCGAAAACAAAAGAAAAAACCATAAAGACTCAGGATCCAACACCATAATAAGAGACTACCTTCATGATTCGACCAAGTTCCAGAAACTTTATAAAACAATGGTAATTGATTATTTGAATTTGTAAAAACGCTATAAATAGAGAAATCAGAAGAAACATAACAAAACAAAAAGCTAAAAAAACAGATGGTTAAAACGAGAAAGTAAAGTGAAAAAAAAAAAGATAGATTCTTTTTTTTGTAGGCTAATGCAACAAAAATGCTAAGAATGAAAAAATAATGACCTATTTCAACATACATGTCCTTAGTACATTTAATTTCAATTTCAAATTAATCGCTTTCACAATGACTCAACCGGTTTTTGATTGAATAACTATAAAAAGATAGGATAAACTGTCGTGTTTCTATCAGAAGAAAAATCAAAGTTAACAACAAAAAGCTAGTAAACATCAGAAAGATGGGTATCAGCATAGAAACATGTATTGATGTACCAAATTGGCTAATACTAGAAGGTTGATGCAAAGTGTTCCACCAATTTACAGAGAATTTCATTATTGGTATATTTATGAGACCTATACAAACAAAAAGAGAAGCTACATCTGCAGAAAAGAATAGAAAACGTAGTGCACCTAAATAGATAAATAGCAGTATTAATACGGAAGTGTTTCGAGCATCCCAAACCCAAAAGGTTCCCCACATAGGTTTTCCCCAAAAACTTCCAGTAACTAGAGTGAAGAAGGTGAACAAAGCGCCTATTTTGGCACTAATCTTGGAAAATAAGTGAAAAATGGGATGTCTAGTAACAAGAAACAACACACTACTAATAGCCATTCCAATATAAATAAGTAAACTCATCCAAGCTGCAGGCACATGTACATAGATGATACGATAATTTTCACCTTGTTGAAAATCAGATGGTACTACCCAAGTTGCTAAGTAAATAGCCATTACTGTCAAGAATAAGCAAATGGAAATTATCAATGATGTACATCTTCTTGAGTATAACATAAAAGAATAAGGTCGTAGTAATTCAAGATAAATGTTGATATGTGTTATCATATTATTGACTTATTAGGTTTCGTAAAGTAATTGATACAAGAATAGGATAGCAAAAAAAAAACAAGAGTAGATATCCCATGAACAAAGTCATAGCTTCGTCCTCAGTTTGATATGAAGTACAAAAAAGAATTAAAGGTAATAAAGTAGGCAATGTGGTAAAAAAGAAGAAACTAGTTTTTCGAGAGTCTGTAGATCTCAATCCAAGAGTCAAACAAGAATGAATACCACATATAAGAGTAAAAACTAGACTTCCTACTACTATAGTCAAACAATTTACTGTTGAATATTGAAAATGATATAGCAATTGTAAAACAGGAAAACTCAACAGAATAGCCATGATTTTGAGTAACCAGTGACTTAGTAATTGTGAAATTAAAATCTTTTGTAAACGAGTGGATGGTCCACTTAAACAATACAATTCGAGTGTACCATCTTCAAAATCATTTTGAAACAAACGGTCCATATTGGGAAGAAATGAGAATAAAATACACATCCAAATTAATCCTAAATTAAAATGAAATAATAAATTTGTAGAAAAGCCTATCAGCAAAGGAGTGACTGCGATGTACAACAAAAACAACAAAAATGCTGTAACAACTGTATGAAAATTAAGTACAATCTCTTTCCAAACTAATTTGAAGAAAAGTCTCATTATACGATACGAGAGTAATTTACTATTTGAGTAATTAAATGACAAAAAAGATATATAAACTCTAAAGAATCATCATTCACAGGGATGGGATAATGAATTCTTTGTTGTAATTTGCTTGGAATATCTGAATCTATCAAACACACAATCGGTATATGTAATTGACTAGCTTCAAGTATGGCCATGGAATTCTGATTTGCATTCATTATCACCAAGCAGTCTGGAATATCGTTTGTAACAATTCCTTCAAAGCATTTTTTCATTTTTTTATAACGCGGCACCTTGCGAATATGTTGTGCTGTATCTAAAGCTTTGAGTGATAAGTTTTCAAAGTGTTGAAAATGCGCTTGTACATGAAAAATGTGCTTCCAATTGGTTAAAAAACCTCCAATCCATTTATGATTTATATAACTTTGACATGTTTCTTTTGCCATCTTCTGAATTATTTGATTGTTTTGTGGATTAGTATTTACAAATAATATATGACCATTTGAACGAATTATATACTCAATGAAATTACAAGCTCTTCGTAAATAAAGAAGTGTTCTTTCTAAATCAATAATAGCGATTTCATTTCGTAATCCGTACAGATATGGCTGAAAGTCTGAAGTAGGTGTACGATTACCAAAATGTGCCTTTGTACTTAGTAATCTTTGAATTACCTTTTCTGAATTGAACATAGTTTGATTTTGTTTTTGTTTAGGTAGCTCAGTTGGTTAGAGCAAAGGACTGAAAATCCTTGTGTCAGTGGTTCGAATCCACTTCTAAACAGGCAACATCAATCTCTTAAGAAACTCAGGCGGTCCCGAGTAAGTAGGCTAAGGACGGATTCGAACCATCATTCGTGGATTTGCAGTCCAATACATTACCTTTATGTTACTTAGCCTTTGATTTGATTGATGAAAAAAGAAAGGTGCGAAGCAATGAGTTTTTTTTCAATTTTTAAAAAATCAAATTCGTGTTTGACTCATCTACGTGGGAGTGTTTTACAATGTTCAGTGGAACAAATACAAGATAACATGGTGGTGGTTGAAACAGGGCTGAAAACTCGATTCATTTGTTTGAAACATGAACTGGAAGAAAAAAGGAAAATTGGAGATGAATTCAATTTTGGAGTAGAAAATGTAGAAGTGTTTGGTGAACCAAAAATGATTTTGCCTAAACAAATAAAAAGGATATGCAAAAATAAACTAGTTTGGACTGAATTAACACAAATATGGCGAAGTGACAATAATCGCGTCAAAGGTTTTTTTTTGAATTCAGTAAATGGAGGCTACGCTGTAGCAATTGCAGGTCATATAGCTTTTCTTCCTAAGAGTCTTCGAAAAAGCCGAAAAGTTTTTCATAGTCAATTGAGAATGTTCTCAATCTTAAAAATGAATCCAAAAATTTTGAATATCGTAGTCAAAGAAATTGGCGAACAATCACGAAAAAAAACAACAAAAAAGTACAAACAAAAATGCCTCAATTAGATCAATTTACATATTTCACGCAATTCCTTTGGTTATGTGTATTTTATTTGAGTTTTTATGTGTTATTATGTAATGATGGATTACCGAAAATAAGTCGAATTCTCAAATTACGAAAACAATTCAAAACTCAAAAATTGAGTAGTGATTTAGCTAAATACGATGCGGACCCTGTTTTTGCCGATGTGGTTATTAAAGAATGTTTAAACACAAGTATAGTTTATTTGTGTTCAAGTGTGTCTGGAGCATCAAAATGGTGTGATGGAATGATAAATAGTTTGAATGCTAATCAATTGCAATCTATGAATCAAAATTACGTACGTTCAATGGGAGAAATGAGTGTATCCCAAGTGATCAAAAGAAAGGCACTAGAAAACAACACTCCATCACTTGTTTTTCGAAGTGATCGCTTCGCGCGTTTTCATAAACCCAAGATTTATGTTTTACGCGAGCAACGCAGGCTTTTAGAGTCTGGACAAAGAAGAAAGAAAAATCAGAATGCGTGAATTCGTTCTATTTGGCATTTTACTATTCAGTGTGCTAAGTTCAAAACAAATTTTACTTTATAATGAAGAAATTCTAGTAGCTTTTAGTTTTGTGGGTTTTGTTTTATTTAGTCAAAAAACTTTTGGCGAAACTTTCAAGGCTACTTTTGAAGCAAGAAGCGAATCTGTTGTTTCGGAATTACAACAACTCATGAGTTCTCAAGAGGCTCTGCTGTCAGAGTTCTTGAAACAACATGAATTACGTAGTATTAGTTTGCGTTCAAGTACGCAAATGATTGGAGAATCATGTATAAATGATATGATTACACGCTGCGCACCAAATTGCAAACAAACCGTGCAAGCAGTCTTATGTCAACAAATGGAACAAAAGTTCAAAACACTGTTGACTTTTCAAGTCAATTCTCCCATTCATTTACAGGCCTCGCTAGAGGCTTGTTTTCGCGAAACTGTTTGTGACGAATTTCGCTTTTCAAAACTGCGAAAACATCAGTCAAAACTAGTTCAACAAAGCATTTTATTACTGAAAGATGGGGAACAACTGATATGACAAATTTTGCACAGAGATGGCTGTTTTCCACAAACCACAAGGATATAGGTACTTTATATCTAATCTTTGGTGCAATTGCTGGAGTAATGGGCACATGCTTCTCTGTACTAATTCGCATGGAATTAGCACAGCCAGGAAATCAAATTCTTGGTGGAAATCATCAACTTTATAATGTGTTAATAACAGCTCACGCTTTCTTAATGATCTGTGCGCCGCTGTGCTAGATGTTTGCAACCACACCACTGCAACAATGTGGTGAATACCTAGGACTTACCATAAATAAAATAAAGGTACCGATAGCTTGTCCTACGGTAAATGTTCTCAAAGGCTCGTTCAGGAAGGAGTCCACTATAATGCCAGAAATCTAAGATCAATTTCTGACAAGTTGCTTATAGAGTTTAGATGGTCTTCGTGCCTAAAGAGAACCCAAAGGCAAACATGAAAAGAACTGCGGGAAAATCAATCTTTTCGGGATTGGTTTCGGAGCTCCCATAGTAGTCTCCTGCTCTTCGAGCCTCGGCTCGGGTGCGTCACAATGAAGGGGAGCAAAGTATCTGGGTTCCAAATTCTCGTTTGCAGATGCGACCATGAAAGGAATCGAACGTTTGGAGGCCATCAAGGCTGACTCTCAAATTCGCTTTATGATAGACAAAAATTCAGGGCGCAGCATGCATTTTCAAAATAACAATTTGTATAGAGTCTTCTTTCAAAAACAAGTATACCAATCTATACTCAAAAACTCTTTCCAAAATGAAGTGAAAATACAAAAAATCATTCAACTTATGAAAACTCAACATTGGTCAGCGCTGAGTTTGGAAGAAAGATACATCATTAGCCAAGTCATTGAAATGATTGTGGATGCTATCTATGAATTGCCCTCTTCTACTGGGCCTCATAAAGCATTGCGCAAAGTACGAAATTGGAAAAACACAAAATGGTTAGTGAAGGGCGAAGCTCAGTGTATAAGCGGCGCCTTGTTATCACGAATTCAAGATCAAAAGTTTTTGGACTTAATAGCATTTTTCATCAAACGAGATGCCAAAATGTTAAGTCAAATTATTCTGCCTGAATTAGACATTCAATTGAATGAGGTATGCAAAGCTTCTCAAAACAAAATACAGACTCAAGCGCGTAAAACAGAATTATCGTACTTTTGTAGTGATTTCATAATTGAACAAGTCCGAGTCTATTATGTTCGATATGAGAAAGATTGGATTCTCGGTGTGAATGGACCTTATTGTTTGGCCAAACAGATTTGTAACTTGGTACATGATATTTGTATTAATTTGAGAATATCCTCGAAGATAGAGCTTGGCGATAAAGTGAAATTCTTGTCTACACTTATCAGTCTTGGAAAAACCAATATTACAATGGAAGCACCTATCTCTGATATAATCAAAAACCTGAGTAGATCTGGATTTTGTGATCAAGCGGGTAAACCACATGCCAAATTGGCCTGGGTGAACTTGGATATTGCAAAGATTCTTAACAAATTTAATCAGATTCTACAAGGTGTTTGTAATTATTATAGTTTTGTACACAATCGTACCAAGCTGCGTCGTATTCAATATATCATACAATATTCCGCCATGGCCACACTAGGTCGAAAACTCAAATTGAATAGTGCTGCTAAGGTTTTCAAACGTTTCTCTTTTCCACTTTCCATTACCCGTGGGACTCCGGATCGAAGAGAAGGCGCTAACGCGACTGAGTGTGGACGGCCTTGTAAGATTTACTTGGAGAGCCGTATGCAATGAAAGTTGCACGTACGGTTCGGAGGAGAGAAAAAACAAAGCATTTCGAATTCATTTTGTGACATCGTCATCAAAGTGACCTCACATTATTCAATTCATGCAGTGCTTACTTCTTATCTTATCTTTCATTCTTATCTTATCCTACTCTTTATGGTAATGCCTGCTCTTATAGGTGGGTTTGGAAACTGGTTTGTTCCTATTTTCATTGGAGCGCCTGATATGGCCTTTCCACGATTAAACAATATCAGTTTTTGGTTATTACCACCATCATTATTACTTCTTCTAAGTTCTGCTTTAGTGGAAGTAGGTGCTGGTACCGGGTGGACGGTCTACCCACCTTTAAGCGGTATAACCAGTCATTCTGGAGGAGCTGTGGATTTAGCTATTTTTAGTCTTCATTTATCGGGTGTTTCCTCAATATTAGGTGCTATCAATTTCATTACGACTATTTTTAACATGCGTGGCCCAGGAATGACCATGCATAGATTACCTCTATTTGTTTGGTCTGTGCTAATTACAGCTTTTCTGCTTTTATTGTCACTTCCAGTATTAGCAGGTGCTATTACTATGCTATTAACTGATAGAAATTTTAATACCACTTTTTTTGATCCTGCAGGAGGAGGAGATCCTGTTTTATTTCAACATCTGTTTTGGTTCTTTGGTCGGGATGGCCACCTTAGAGAGTGATCTCTAAAGAAAAACGTTGCCGTTTGCTGGAACAACTACACGCTTATTCGTACTTGGTTGTGCTCCGAACCAGTTAAAATTGTATAAGCAATGTTCGATCAGCAGGAAACCACACAAAAGTACGGCCCGCGCCCTAGCCAGCGACCGAGTGGGATCCTCAGAGACTTTACGCAACGCATCTCACTTGTTTCATTAATGAGACGGAAAGAAGCCACTTTGCGTCTACTTTCAATTCTAATTTGATCGATGCTGAGGCTTTCTTTTACGTATGGTCAGCAGTTGTGAAGCAGCGAGGTTCTCGCATGCACGCAGTGGGCAAGGTACACGAACGCAAAGTAAGATAAGCGATTGATTACATAATCGAGCAAAGAAGGAAAGAAAACTTATGCTCCTCACTCAGTAAGCTAGAGCAATCAATGAACCGGGCCTTCAGTCAATTTTCAATTCCCATTAGCTAAGGGTTCAGTCTAGATAAGAGCTGGGATGGTTGGATTTGGCCGTATGGCGTATTTATTATCTTGTTTACTTACCCACTACACCTCTAGACTCAATTATGTTATGATATATCTGGAGAGAGAAAGAAGAAAGTCCATCTCTCAAACATCGTTTCAATTCAATCACAAGAGATGAAGATAAAGTCCAAAAAGCATCCTGAGGTTCTGACTGAATATGAGCCTCGTAATCTCGCTATGTGCTGGAACACCTCGGAAGGTACGAAGTACGAAGTCCTTCTTCGCTTAGATTTCTAAGCGAATGATCCCCATGGGTTGTAACAAGTAGGTTATCAGCAGGAAACCACACAAAAGTACGGCCCGCGCCCTAGCCAGCGACCGAGTGGGATCCTCAGAGACTTTACGCGAGAATTCTCTCAATCAAGAAAGCGCGCTCTTGCGCCGATTTGGTTATTATTTAGTGGAAGTCATATTCCGCGACTGTAATATATAATTAGAGGGAATAAGAGAAAGTCCTATCCGTCGCGAGAGCGGCGGCGTGCTCTACCAGGCTCTTCCCTTCCGCCGGTGAGCCAAAATAATGTTATATTTTAATTCTTCCTGGATTTGGTATTATCAGTCATGTGGTTTCTACTTTTTCCAGAAAGCCTGTGTTTGGCTATTTGGGCATGGTTTATGGTGCGCCGTGTAAGGCGTATTTCGTCGATATCGGACGCCGAAGGCACGAAGTGCAGCATGCTGGACACGAAAGCAAGACATGCTGGACACGAAAGCAAGACGCAAAGAAGTGGGCGTCCGGTCTCCTTCCTGTATTTAAGGAGTAAATCAACCAAGGGTAGCGTTGCCGAAATGCGCGTGGAAAAGCACTTGGTCAAACAAACCGAGCAACAGGAGGCTCGCACCTCCGAGGCCGGCTCGGGAGATAAAAGAAAGTCGGAAGGAACGAATGAGGGAATATAACGAACTCGATTATGTAGTGGCTGAACGACATGATTCTCTAAGTCAGCGAGTAATGGCTTGGACTCGGCGGAATGGTTCTGGTGGTGCATATAACATCAGAGCGATACAGGCAATCGCCCACTTCGTGGCCTTCGGCCTCAGTAAGGCACGAAATCTACACTACACGAGCATTCACCACCGACACGCCGGCGAATATGCAATCACGGGATCGGCCTCACTCGATAATGAGAAGGTCGACAGAGCCGCCGTAGTAGGCGGGGAGGGAAACCGACCCAGCCAGGAACTGAAGGGCGGCAGTCACGAATCGATGGCAGAGGGCGCGGCCTCTCCACAACCGGATTTCTGGAAGTGCCGGCCGAAGCTTGAAACTCTGCTGAGAGAACGAAATGTTCATGGCAAATATTGCAACCTTATCGAGGTTGTTTCGGACGTATCCTTCCTAATATACTGCTATGAACTCATCCGTGGTAATCCTGGTAATATGACTCCGGGAGCGACACTGGATGGGCTCACGATCAACTGGTTCTCAAAATTGAGTCAGCAATTACAAGCTGGTAAATTTGAGCCACGCTTCGCGCTTATAAGTCCCAGAGAAAAAATCGTACAGAAAGCCCTCACCGTGGTGCTGGACAGCATATACGATCCGGCGGAATTTCGCATATACGATCCGGCTCTGGACTGTTCTCACGCGCCAAAAGAGGCGAGAGGCGCGAAGCGTGCAATACATAAGGTAGACCGAACATTCAAGAGTGCGACTTGGGTTATAGAAGGTGACATTACCAAATGTTCAGCTTCGCTGCCTCACAAGGTGATTCTAGGAATTCTCGAGGAAGAAATTGCTTGTAGAAAATTTATGAGCTTAGTCCGAAAATCCCTAAGTGTTGGATATGTGGATGAAAAAGGAAAACGCCATCACCCGAACCGGCCGCCTCAAGCTCTTACGTTCTTGCGAGCGCCTCTACTATGTAACATTACGTTACATCAATTGGACAAATACATATATGAGACCCTAAAGGAGCAATACGACAAGCACGAAGTGGACCCGAACTTTCGACGTCTTAGCTATGTGCGATACGCAGATGACTTTGTGATAGGCATTACCGGCCCTAAGACTGACGCAATTGAGATACGTGATCTTATATCGACCTTTCTAAGTACGCTCGGACTAGAGCTAAACAAAGAAAAGACGAAGATATCACATATTGATTCCGGATTCTTCTTCCTAGGTACCCAAATATCGCGTGGGCGCAGAAGGTACGAAGTACGAAGTCCTAGATTGGTGTTGCATGCACCCATCAGGAAACTGTTAAGTACACTGCGAGAACAGGGATTTTTGAAAGGAGACTTTATACCCACGGCAAAACGTGGAATAGTCCCCATGGATCATGCTGACATATTAAGATTCTACAATCAGAGAATACTCGGAATCCTGAATTACTACTCTTTCGTGGACAATCGATCATCATTATGGTCGATAGTTCACTTAATGAAGGAATCTTGTGCATTGACCTTAGCGCTTAAATATCGCACTAAGTTCAAAAGAAGCACGCTGAAGAAATTTGGTCCACAGTTTCAATGTGCTGAGACGGGCGTGGTCCTATATAAACCTACTAGTTTATCGAGAACAACTATTGAGTGAACATTATCGAACGATGATTCGTGGCGGAGAGCCGTATGATGGGAAACTATCACGTGCGGTTCGGAGGGCGGGAAAATAAACTTAAGCCCGACCCCTATCTATGATAAGTATTGGAGTTCTTGGATTTATTGTGTGGGCTCAACTCAAGATGGGTCCCTCTCATGGCAACATGAGAGTTCAATCACTTCGCTATATGCTGGAAACGCCTTAGAGTTGGTTGGAAGTTCCACGAAACAATCAAATTCATTGGTCAATCAGCAGGCTCGCCATAGAGTGATGACTCACTATTTTAGTTTAGGAGCCTCAGAGACTACAAGCGAAGCAACTTTTGTTTTGCCGCCTCGGGCTCGCAAGAGCCGTAGCGTAAGAAAGTTGAAGATATAGTCCATACCATGGAGAAATTCATGGAGAAAGGCATCACATGTTCACTGTAGGTCTAGACGTAGATTCTTCGGAGTCGGGGGGAGCTGTAAAGTTCTCTCTTACCACTGGGCTATTTGCTGGGAACCCCTATGAATCTTGGTCCTCCGATTAGCTGAGGAACAATCCAAGATTCGGGGCAATCAGCAGGAAACTACTCCAAAGTTGTAATACAAACACTATATTGAATTGATGTATTTGGGTTGATTACAACGAGTAGGATCCTCAGAGGCTATATGCCCAGCAACCATTGAATTTATTGATTGATTGCGCGCGCACAAAAACAACACATGTATGTCATGCTGTGGCGCAGATTCTCTGGTTGAAGATATAGTCCGATGCCATTAGGAAACTAGTGGTTGAATTGACCCGAGCTTATTTCACCGCAGCAACCATGATTATAGCGGTGCCAACTGGAATCAAGATATTTAGTTGGATCGCAACTATGTGGGGAGGTTCAATACAATTAAAAACACCTATGTTATTCGCTGTAGGATTCATCTTCTTGTTTACCATAGGAGGACTGACTGGAATTGTATTAGCTAATTCAGGTCTTGACATTGCTCTACATGACACTTATTATGTAGTAGCACACTTTCATTACGTACTTTCTATGGGAGCCGTATTCGCTCTATTTGCAGGATTCTACTATTGGATAGGCAAAATCTCTGGACTTCAATATCCAGAAACCTTAGGTCAAATTCATTTTTGGATTACTTTCTTTGGTGTGAATTTGACTTTCTTTCCTATGCATTTCTTAGGTCTTGCGGGCATGCCACGCCGCATTCCGGATTATCCAGACGCTTATGCCGGATGGAATGCACTGAGTAGTTTTGGCTCTTATCTTTCTGTTGTAGGAATTGTAGTTTTTTTTGTGGTTGTTTATCTCACTTTAACCAGTGAAGTGCGCGCTCTGCAAGCGCCTTGGGCAGTTGAGCCAAATTCAACTACACTTGAATGGATGGTACAAAGTCCTCCAGCTTTTCATACCTTCTCTGAACTTCCAGCCATCAAAGAAACAAATCACAACTAATTGTTGTTATAAGAAAGTAGTCCGTTTTTATTATATTACATTGCATTGCCCCCATTTAACTTGGGGGCAACGATTATCAATGTCTCTTCCATTCTTGATATACGACTATATACGAAAAGAAAAGCCCCGAATTCGCAGTCCGGGGATGCACGTTGCGCATACTAATAATGATTAGAGTCTCCATCAGAGAAAGCGGTACTTAACCAGTGGGCTTGCCTACAAACAAGCGTGAATGTCATTCACACAGAACAGAAGGCAGATGGGCGACTTCTTTTCCACATTGATTTGATTCATTAGTGGATATAAGATGACACCAAAACACAAAAAACAAATACATATTTGATGATTATTAAAACAAACACTCTCAAAAAAAGACAAATAAAATTTCGTGTTACTTCATGGTGAATATAGTCTGCTAGAATTTCCTCTATTCCTACATGCATATGCCAAAAAAGTAGGATATTTAACAAGATCAAAGTGGAAACATTTGCTAAAAGTATAGTTGGAATTAAAAAAGCAGCAGTAATCCGTTGAAGAAGCCAATGTGCCAATCTTTCTCTATTAGCTTTCATTCGTTTACACCTTTTTTTACGACAAAGAGAATCTCAAGATATTCAATGTAACTAGACAAGCTGCAAAAAAGAACATAATAGTTCCGGAAGTGTACACTTTTGATAAATCTAAGCTGTGCCCTAAATCCCACAATAAATGTCGAATTCCGTTGCTCATATGATAGCATAGTGCTAAGAAAGCTAAATTGAACAAACTGAAGATTAACCAATGAAAATAACAAATGAAGTAAAAAACAAACAAATAAAAGTGATAAAAAGTCAGACTAAGTTCACAAATTTTGAAAAAAAGAATACTAAATAAAACAGTAGTAGCTAAAAAAGCACCACAAATTCTATGAAAAATAGAGAAAGTAGAAGTTAATTGTGGCTTATAAATAGTAATATGAGGTGATAATGGTCGATTGATTTTCATGTCAATTTACTCTGATTTTGACTCAAGGTGACAGGATTCGAACCTATGACCCTCTGTACCCAAAACAGATGCGCTACCAGACTGCGCTACACCTTGTTATGTTCAATTGGTAATTCAACGCCCACTAACTAAGATTGGATTGACTGGAACTGGTAAACTCATTGTTGTAGGTTCAAATCCTACATTCCAGAAATTAAGCCATAATAAAAAAACAGAGTTTGATCCTGGCTCAGAATGAACGCTAGCGATATGCTTAACACATGCAAGTCGAACGTTGTTTTCTCAGTTGAAAACAAAGTGGCGAACGGGTGCGTAACGCGTGGGAATCTACCAAACAGTTTGGGAAAAATCCCAAAC